ATTTTCGGAGAATCTAAAAGAAACAATTTTTCAATACCAATTCCTTGTGAAAGCTTGCGAACTCGAATGATTCTTCTACCTTCTCTTTTTTTTATAGCTAATACTGTACCTTCAAAAAATTGTGTACGTTCTTTATTTCCTTCTATAAGTAAGACTCCGACCCTTACCGTATCACCAACTGCAATAGTTGGAAATTTAGGTGAATTAGTCATCCTTTGATACCTATCCTTTATTAAGTGAATATAAAACTTTAAGTCGTCTAACGCTATTTTTATTAGTCTTTTTTCTCAACCTATTCTAGTTTGAAATAGGTTGAGCTAATACTGACCATACTTTTGGATCAACAACTGCTAAGTGAGCTAACATTTTACGGTTTAGAAAGAATTTTGAACAAATGTTTTCCAATCACTATAACCTACATCTGTAATTAGTTTTTCCCAGGTATGTAAATCAACCGAAACTTTTTTTCTGTTTGAGTTAGTATCTGAATATACTACATATCCATCTTTTAAAGCGTACAAAGTATAATCTTTTCCTATACCTACGTTAGCTCCTGCTTTAAAACCATAACCACGTTGGCGTACAATAATTTGTCCGGTTTGGATAAATTTTCCACCAACAGTTTTAACACCTAATCGTTTAGCATTTGAATCACGACCGTTTTTAGTACTACCAGCTCCTTTCTTATGTGCCATAATTAGTTAGTTTTTTATCGTAATAATTTTTTTAATAAATATTTATAAAAATAAAGCAATTTTTTAGAAATTGGATCCTTACGATCCTCGAACTAATACTTGTAAATTTGCTTTAGTTTTTGAAGAAGCTATTTCAAGAATATTATCAAATCTTATTCTTCGAGAAGCTAATTTTGCACCAATTTTTCTTCTATATTTTTTTTTCGAGCGCATTTTGAAAACTAATATTTTAGATTTCTTTTTAACGCCTGGTAGTAGACTACCTTCAATTCTATATTGGTTTAAGAAGGGTTTTCCTAGTTCTACATTATTTTCATCAGCAAAAAACATTACTCGATTAAATAAAATAGATAATGGTTTTTCTGGATTATGCGAATAATTAATTTTGAAAGATTTTTTATTAGAAATTTCAGGTTTTCTTTTAAGTTTAAAATTTGAAACATCTTGAAATTTATTAGGTTCCACCCAAAACTGTCTACCAAAACTTTCAATAATACTATAAATGTTTGCCATATAAATTTTGTCTTAATTTTTTAACTTTTACTAAACTTAGTTGTAAGCTAAAGGTTGGTTTATTTTTTCACTTGGTGCATTAAAGCTACCAGAAATTACATTTTGATATCTTAACTTCAACCAATATATAAAATCTACGTCTGTAGAAATAAAAGCGACTAAGTTATCAGGATTAATATTATTTACAAGTTTTTTTACTTCATTTAAATAAGGAGTTACAAATTTAGGAGAAGGAAGTATCCAAAAATCTACTTGTTTATTTTTAGTAGTGTAATAATGAGCTCTTTCTCTTAAAACTTCTTCAACAGGCTCTAATTCAAATAAAAATTCCTTAGTTGCAAGTATAAAATGATATTTCATAAAAATTATTCCTTTTAATATTCTTTTAAATTTTCGAAAACCTATGAAATTCAAGGTTTTTTACTAAACTGATTAAAAACTTATCAAATAACCCCCCGATATTATTGGTTATCATCTTGAGGGTTTTTAATTGTTCCAAGTACTGCTTTAGTTATAATTATGATCTCTGGATTTTTATTATGAATTACATAATATGTGCAATTATATAATAAAGCAGCTAGACTAATAAGTGCTAAATATGAAAAAAATCGATGATTTATAAGTAATAGAAATTCATAATAACTTTTTTGCATTGTTAAATCATAACGATTAACAAGATTTACAAATAATTTTAATACCTGGTCTTTATCTTTTTTTATTTTACTTTTACCAAGGTGTTTCATAAGGTAAGAAGTAAAGAAAATATCTTTAATTATTTTGCTTGATTCAAAAACAATTCTTAATAGAAACTGCATTAAAACACAGCTATAATTGATGATTAAAAATACTAATGCTACTGTTCCATTAAAAGCAACTTTATAGGAAATTTTTAAAGATTTATAATTTAATGGAAAAATTAATAAATAAGCTAAGGGAGCCCAAAATAAAAGTAAAGGATTTTTAATAATAGGTCGTAAAGTTTTAATTAATCCCGGTAAAATTGGAATATTACCTATAAAAAGATTCGCAAAAGGATTAACAATTATATATTCATATTCTTCCATTAAAGGCACAAATGCTTGTGTTGCTAAAAAAATGAAAGGAATGAAATATAAGCAAAATACATCCATAATACGTCTTAAAACAGCTTTAATTTTTTTCTTATCAATTGATGATACAAATGTTTTAAAATTTGTATAAGCTTGTACAGCTTTATTAAAAGGTGATAACTGATAAAGTAATATGCTTTTTAAAGACAAAAATTTTTCATCTTGCTTTATTAATGCTAAATATTTTTTAATTGTAAGTTTTATTCGGTTTTTTTGTTCTAATAATAGTTTATCAGCAGTATAGGAAGATTCTATTAAAGAATAGGATGGTATTTGTGTATAATTTTTTCGATAATATATAATTAAATTATTTATTAACTGTGAAAGCTTTAGATACATTTTAGAAGTTGAATATTTTGAAATATATAAAAACTGGTTTAAAACCTTTTTTATAATTTTTGTTAATATAAAATTAATCTTTAGTATTCTGGGATAAATATTTTTTGAGTAATAAACCGAGTTTAATATCGAGTATTTTTTAATTTTTTTTAATTTTTCAAAACCTTGTGATAAATTCAATTTTATTAGAAGGAAAAAACTATAGCTTACAAGTTTATATGCTTGTGAAAGATTTTTTACTTTTTGTATAGCTTTTTTTCCAAAACCCCGTCTCGAATTAAAACTTGAAAAAGGTTTTTTTAATAAATCTTTACTTATTTTTCTTATTAATTTAACTTTTTTCTTTTTATAATTTAACAAATTGACATCCGAATCTAGATTGTAATTGTAACTGTAAGATTTTTTATCTTGATCGAAATATTTAATTTCGTTATTAAGAATTTGGTGAGCTTTGTTAATTGTTGAAGCATCACTTATTTTTATTGCAGTATCGTTGTTTTTACTAGGCATAAGAGATATTAAGAGTAAAATATAATTAAAATTTTTTATTGTTATCTATATAATTAATCAATTTATAACTACTTGATCCGTTGAATCTTGAAAGTCTTGATTATATTGTTTAAAAATTAGGTTTATTAAAAAATATTCTTTAAATATTGTAGATAACCAAAAGATTAAAAATTTGTTGTAAAACATTTTTAATTCTCTATATTCAAAACTACTAAATAATAATTCATATTTTTCTTTGCTTATTTCTTTATTAAAAACATAACTACCAATCGATACATAATTCAACACTAAAGTTTGGTAAAGTGTCATAAAAGATCTTTGGAAATTTTTATATATTAGGTAAATATATTGTTTGATAAATTTTAAAATTTTACTTAATAATAAAATACTACGTAAAAATGGGTATTTTGTAATTTTTGAAATATTTTTAAAATAGAGCGAAAAAAAGTTTTTAATTTTTATTACATTTCTTTTAAATTGAAATGAACTTAATAATAAAACAACTATCGTTACTATTACGAATACTTTTGCTTCATAAGAATACAATATTTTAAGAATAGAAATATTTTTAGTACCATTATAGACTGAAAAAATTTTGTTTTGGAAATTATAAGCAAGTAATTCATTGCTTTCTAATATATCTAAAAATATATATTCTAAAAATTCATTATGAATTAATCTATTTTCATAGAGATTAAATAGAAGCGGAATTTTATAGACAAAATGCTTGACTACATACTTATTTTCTAGCTTGGGAATTGAGGAATTAGATAGTTTTATCATTAAATTAGATTCTTCAGCTTTTTTGTTATTCATCATGCAATACATGTTTAAATAATTTTTCCTTTTTTAAATAACTAATAAATAATTACCTTAATCTAGATAATTATATCCTACTTTGACTTTAATTTATATAAAAAACTACAAATGATATTAACAATTGATACTATAGGGCCTTTTTTTCGTCAGCCGAAAATATCTCCAATTTATTATGAGCTTGTTGACCAAATTTTAGCATGTGAATCTACCTATGCTTTACTTTCTGACACTGAAATAAAATATCGTATAAATAATTTACGTAAAAAATTTTTTGATAAAACAAATAGATCTCAAAATATTATCGAAAGTTTTTCATTAACCCGCGAAGTTGCTTCACGAAAATTAGGTTTAAAACACTTTGAAACACAAATTTTGGGTGGGCTTGTTTTAAACGATGGGAAAATTGCAGAAATGAAAACAGGTGAAGGAAAAACATTAGTAGCAACATTACCTGCCTGTTATCAGGCATTAAGTAATCAAGGTGTACATATTGTAACAGTTAATGAGTATTTAGCTAAGCGTGATAAAGAATTATTACAAATAATTTATCAAAGTTTGGGATTTAAAGTTGGTTTAATAAGGGAAAGTATGGAAAATATGGAAAGGCAGTATAACTATGCTTGCGATGTAACTTATACAACTAACACAGAAGTGGGTTTTGATTATTTAAGAGATTTGATGGTTGATTCAATAGATTCTAGAGTTCTTAGGGCATTTAACTATTGTATAATTGATGAAGTTGATTCAGTATTAATAGACGAAGCCCAAACACCTCTTATTTTATCTACACCTAGGACATTAACTTCTGATAAATATCCTAAAGCTTTGTGGGTAGCAAAACAACTTGTACCAAATCGACACTTTACAGCAAAATATAGGAGTAAGCAAGCTAGCTTAACTGAAGAAGGTTATAATTTTTTATGTGAAATTTTTCAGACAGAAGATTTATATGACCCTAAAAATCCATGGTTAGCTTTTGTTGAAAATGCTTTGCGATCTTTGTTATTTTATCAAAAAGATCAAGATTATATTATTCAAAATAATCAAATTCAAATTATCGATAAGTTTACGGGTCGTGTTGCAAAAGATCGTAAATGGTCGGACGGTTTACATCAAGCTATTGAATGTAAAGAGAATGTTCAAATAACACCCGAAAGCCAAACTTTAAATTCAATAACTTACCCTAAATTCTTCTCACTTTATAAAAAACTTTCTGGTATGACAGGAACAGCTAAAACGTCTGAACAAGAATTTAGAGAATTTTATGGTCTTGATGTTGTCGTAATTCCTACAAGAAAACCAATTCAAAGAAAAGATTTAGATGATTTAATTTTTGAGACAAAAAAAGCAAAATTTAGATCACTTGTTGACACAATTGTTCAAGCTGTTGCTTCAGGCCGTCCAGTACTTGTTGGAACTACCACAATCGAAGATTCGGAAATTATAGCTGAAACTCTGAAAACATTAGGATTAAATGATTGTCAACTTTTAAATGCAAAACCTGAAAACTCAGAGAGTGAAGCTGCTATAGTTGCACAATCAGGTGTTATAAATTCTGTAACAATTGCTACCAATATGGCTGGTCGAGGTACCGATATTATATTAGGAGGAAATCTAAAATATATTGTAAATGATTTATTACGCCAACTAATTTATCAAATAATAAGCAATTTGCCTTTAGATATAGGATTAACTATAGGTTTTGGTAAATTCAATAAAATTATCTTCGAATTGAAAAATTTATTAAAAGATTTCGATCATCAAAATATTTTGAACTATTTTGACGAGATTAATGATATTGAATCATATTCACCTCAAACAGCTTTGGATGTTCGAATGCGCGATTTATATTTTGGAATTTTTGATTATTGTAAGTTTGAATGGTCACAAGGACGGAATCTAGTATTTAATTTGAACGGTTTATTAATCTTAGGGACATCGCGTCATGAATCAAAACGAATAGACAATCAGCTAAGAGGAAGATCAGGAAGGCAAGGTGATCCTGGTGAATCTCAGTTTTTTATTAGCTTAGAAGATGATCTTGTTAGTCGTTATGATCCAAATATTTTTTCACCTTTTGTTGGTAGGGATCTAATGATGCCTTTTTCAGGAACTGATTATTTAGCTCTAAAGAAAACCTTTGATGCATTACAAGATCGAGTGGAAAAATTTCTTTATGAGAATCGAAAATCTAGTTCTGCATTCGAAGAGATATATGAATATCATCAAAAACTTTATTTTATTTTTAGAGAATCTATATTAGAATATCATGAACCTTTAAATTTACTTTTAAATCTTTGCTCATTTAGGTTAGTAAATTTAAAAACACCTAAAGATACTTTAGATGTTTATAATTCGCCTTACAAAACTGAGTTTAATCTAGATGCAAACAAATATCTTTATACAGCCACATTATTATCAGCATCAATAATAATATCTTATAACCAATTAATTCCAAAAGAGTTCTTTCAAGTTACTAAAAAACTAATCTTAGAATCAATGGATCAAAAATGGATGGAATATGGAGAGAGAATAGCTTTAAGTCGTGATACTATTGGCTTACAAGCATATGCCCAAAGAGATCCTCTTATAGAATACAATCGATTTTGTACACAAGAGTTTTCTGATCTTATTCAACAAACTCAATTATTGGTACTTGAAAGCTTAGTTAATTTTATAGAAATAAATAAGACCTATCTAGGTATTTAATTTTATGTTAAAATTATAAAAATAAATCATTATATAAAAACAATCATATAAACATAACAAATATGACAAAACGTACATTAGAAGGAACGAATAAAAAATCTATTCGAAAATCAGGTTTTCGTGCTAGAATGAAAACTAAAAATGGGCAAAATATTTTAAATGCTCGTAGAAGAAAAAATCGAAAACGTTTAACTAAAACTAATTAAAATTAGTTTTAGTTTTTATAAATACAAAAAAAAAATGAGTTTCGAGGAAGAATTACTATTATTAATTAAAGCAAAATCACCTTTGATTTATGTCATAAGTTCAGAAGAAGAAAGAGTTGAATATGCAGTAAGAAAATTACTTTATTCGAAATTAAAACGAATTGTATATAGTTGGGATTTTGTTAATGGTTATAATCCGACAATCTTAAATGAAAGTTATAAAAGGAATCCTTTTGAAGCTTTATCTAAAATTCGTAACATCTATGGAGAAGTTCCGTCATTAATAATTTTCAAAGATTATTATAATTTTTTAACGGATCTTTCTATCGCTCGCGAACTGAAAAATATCTTAACTACAATTAGAACTCAACCTAAAACTATTCTTTTTGTTCATTTTGAAAATACTGTACCAAAGGAACTTATAGATAAATTTGTTTTTCTTGAATTCTCTTTACCAGAAAAAAATGAAATAGAAAAAGAAATTGGTCGTTTAATTCAAACTTTAGACCAAAAGATAAATAATGATCTTTTTGATCTCTTAGTAAATTCTTGTAGAGGACTTCCATTAGAAAAGATAAGATTTTTAGTGTCCAAATCTATTGCAGCAAATAAAATCTTAAATTTTAAAACAATTAATTTTGTTTTAGAAGAAAAACGTCAGAGTATTTCACAAACTGAAATTTTGGAGTTTTGGCAATCGTCTGAAAAATTAAGCGATGTTGGCGGTCTTGAAGGTTTAAAATCATGGCTTAATAAACGTAGACTTCATTTTTCTGAAGCCGCTCAAAATTATGGTCTACCTGTTCCTAGAGGAATTTTATTAGTTGGAGTTCAAGGAACAGGGAAATCTATGGTAGCAAAAGCTATTGCAAACGATTGGTTTTTACCATTGTTAAGATTAGATTCAGGTCGTTTGTTTGGAGGTGTCGTCGGAGAATCTGAACGTAGAATAAGAAAAATGATTGAAGTTGCTGAATCATTATCACCTTGTGTTCTTTGGATAGATGAAATCGAAAAAAGTCTAGCTAATTCTACACAGTTTGCAGATAGTGGAACTACAAGCAGAGTAATTAGTACTCTATTAACCTGGTTAGCAGAAAAGAAAAGTTTTGTTTTTGTAATTGCAACAGCAAATAGTATAGAAAGTTTACAACTTGAATTAATAAGAAAAGGTAGATTTGATGAAATTTTCTTTTTAGATTTACCTACAAAAAATGAACGTAAAAGTATTTTTGAAGTTCATCTTAAACAAATACGATCTGAAAGTTGGTTTTCTTATGATCTAAATGAATTAAGTCGTTTAACTCCTTATTTTTCAGGTGCAGAAATAAAGCAAGTAATAATTGAAGCTATGTATCAAGCTTTTTCAGAGGGTCGGGAATTTAAGACACAAGACATTATAAATGAAATTGATCGCTCAATTCCATTAGCAAAACTCCATCAAGAAGCCATACAAAAATTACAGTCTTGGGCAAGATCCGGGCGAATAAGACTAAGTTCTTTAGATAGTACACAAATTAATGAAGCGTAAGTTTAAAAATGTATGCGGACCTTTATAAAATGGTTATCTAATATTAAATTTGCTATTTTTATCCTAGGAATTCTAATTTTTTGTAGTTTTATAGGTTCAATAGTAGAACAAACAGATAAACCTGTAATCGAGAATATAAATCTAACGAATCAGTTCCCTAGTAGTTTTTCAGGAGTTTTTTCGTTGTTAGGTTTTTCAAATATTTTTAATAATATTTGGTTTTTTGCACTTAATTTAACATTAGGTTTAAGTTTGATTAGTTGTACTTTTAGTCAACAGTTACCTTCTTTTGATTTTTGTAGAAGTTTAAATTTCATCAAAAAATTTTGGGAAAAGGAAAAATTCGATAGTTCATTAATATTTCCCCCAACTTGGTTTCCATTTGTAATTACAAGATTATCTGGAACAAATTATTATTTATTTCAGAAAATGAAAACAATTTATGGTTGCCAAGGTCTTGCCGGAAGGTTAGGACCTGTTTTTGTACATCTAAGTTTAATTTTAATTCTTGTTGCATCATTATTATCTGCTTTGGGAGGTATATTGGCGCAAGAATTTATTCCAAAATGTGAAATTGCTTACCTCCAAAATTTACCCTCTGATCACATTATCGAAAATTTACCAACCTATCCAATTCGTGTAAATGATTTTTGGGTAAGTCATATAAATGGATTAATCCATCAATTCTATACAAATATTTCAAGTTTAGATAAAACTGGAAATGAATCAGAAGTGTTTACCTTATCGGTAAACCATCCTTTTATAAAAAATAATATTATTTGGTATCAAACAGATTGGGACATAATAGGATTAAAATGTAATGTAAATAATTTATTATATCAACTTCCAGTTACTTCTATTTCAACATCTGCAAGACGTCTTTGGCTAACTTGGTTGCCAACAGCGACAAATAATGGATTGACCATTTTTTTAGAAAGTTTAAGAGGAGATTTTTTAATAAATTCAATTAATTTTTCTTCCTCTTACAATGAATTAAGTCAAAGTCTAGTATCAGATTCGACAGCAAACATAAGTATTATTGATATTTTGAGTTGTACAGGATTACAAGTTCGTGGTGATCCGGGTGAATTATTATTATGTTTAGGGTTTGCCAGTTTAATTTTAAGTAGCTTTATCAGTTACGTTTCTTATTCTCGTATTTGGATTATCAAAAAATTAGAAAAGATACAAATAGGTGGATTAACAAATAGAGCAAAATTACGTTTTGATCTTCATTTATTGAATTTATTTAATTCTAAATAGATAGAATCATTAAAAAATTATAAAATCTAAATTAAAAAAAAAATTAAAAAACAATTATGAAAAATTCTTTAACACGTTATGAATCACTTTTGATTTTTTCTTCAGATTATTCACCTAAACAACTTCGTTTTTTAGGATACTACTATGCAAAAACCCTTCGTGAATGGGGAGCTTCAAATATTCATGTTAGATATCGTGGAAAAAGAAGTCTTTCTTATCCTATCAAAGGTTCAAAAATAGGTGATTACATTGAAATTAGATTTGATTTATTACCAGACAATTTAGCATTATATCAATCATTAATTAAATTAGACAATCATATTGTAAGATCTTTTATTAGAAAAAAAAATTAAGAATCTTTGATTTGGATTTAATTTAATTAAATCCAAATCAAAATTTAACTTATCCAGCCATAGCTATGTAATCCTTTACCTAAAAAGTTTACACCTAAATAGCAAACCCAAATAATTACAAAACCTAAACTACCAATTGTCGCCGTTTTTTTACCACTCCACCCTTTAATCAAGCGACTATGTAGATAAATCGCAAAAGTTAACCATGTTATTAATGCCCAACTTTCTTTAGGATCCCAACTCCAGTAAGCTCCCCAAGCTTCATTTGCCCAAACAGCCCCTGAGATAATTCCTAAAGTTAAAAAAGGAAAACCTAATCCTATTAAACGATAACTCCAAATGTCAATAATATCTAGTAATGAAGATTTTACTTTATTAGTAGGGGATACTTCTTGATTATTTTGTATAACTACCGATGAAGAAACTAGTCCGTTCACTTGTTTTTGTTTAACTGTATATAAATCTAATATTAAAAATAATAGAGATAATAATGAGCCTAATATTAAAGTTGCATAACTAAGCATCATTACACTTACGTGCATCATTAACCAATTTGACTGTAATGAAGGTGCCAAACCTGTAATTTTACGCATTTCAGGTGGTAAGCCTAGATGACCAAACCAGTATAAACAAAGTACCAGAGGTAAATTTAGACATTTGATTAATCTAGTAGATAATTTTAATTCGGCTAATTGTTGTGCTATTAATAAAATTACACACAAAAATAATATTGATTCGTATAAATTACTTAATGGGAAATACTTTCCATTTTGCCAACGAATTATTAATAAAAAAATAAGGGATATTGTAGTTCCTAATGTACTAAATTTAGATAAAGAGTTCCAAATTTTGGAATCGATAAAAAATAGATTTACCCAACTAAAAATAGTTGACCCAATTAGTAGATAGAAAATTGCATCCATTAAAAAGCTTTGAACTGTACTTAATCCTATCATATAAAAATTTATTCTTTAAATTTTCTTTCTATCCAGATTATAGCAAAATTATAGTTAAGTAAGAATTTCAAAACCAAAACCTCAAACTTAGTATTTATAAACTAGTGATAAAAAAGGAAATTAAACAATTATTTAAAATAGAAATCAAAAATTTAATTTTTATAATACTTAATCATTTTTATTAAACTGACTTTAATTCTTACGATCGTAAAAATAATGTAAAATTTTATTAATTTAAAACATTAAAAGGTCTTAAAATATGTCAACTTTCCTAGATCAAAATCAAATTTCACTTACTAGAAATGAAACAAGATTTCAGGAGCGTTGTGTTAAACCATTACGAGATAATAATTACAAATATGGTTTTTCAACAACAATTGAATCAGATGAAATAAAATCAGGACTAGATGTTGAAACAATAAAATTAATTTCACAAAAAAAAGAAGAACATAATTTTATTCTTGATTTTAGGCTTCGAGCATTTAAAAAATGGAAGTCACTAAAAGATCCTAATTGGGCTGAACTAAGTTATCCACCTATTGATTATCAGGCTATAAAATATTATTCTTCACCAAAAGAGCAACAAAAATTAGCCAGTATTGATGAGGTTGATCCTGAATTACGGGATACGTTTGAACGTTTAGGTATTCCATTAAACGAACAAAAACGACTTGCAAACGTGGCGGTTGATGCTGTTTTTGACAGTGTTTCTATTTTTACAACTTTTAAAAGAGAGCTATTAAAACTAGGGATCATTTTTTGTTCGATTTCTGAAGCAATCGAAACTTATCCTGAATTAATAAAAAAATATTTAGGTAGTGTTGTACCAATCACTGATAATTACTTTGTGGCTTTAAATTCGGCTGTTTTTACAGATGGATCTTTTGCTTATATACCAAAAAATCTTCAATCACCAATTGAGCTTTCTACATATTTTCGTATAAATAATGAAGAATCTGGTCAATTTGAACGAACTCTAATTGTTGCAGAATCAGGAAGTATGGTAAGTTATCTTGAAGGTTGTACTGCACCTAAATATGATAGTAATCAGTTACATGCAGCTGTTGTTGAACTCGTTGCTCATAACTCAGCACATATTAGATATTCAACTGTACAAAACTGGTATGCAGGTGATAAAAAAGGTAAAGGTGGAGTTTATAACTTTGTTACTAAACGTGGATTATGTCTTGGAAATGATTCAAAAATTTCATGGACGCAGGTAGAAACTGGCTCTGCTATCACATGGAAATATCCGAGTTGTTTACTTATTGGAAATAATTCCCAAGGAGAATTTTATTCCGTTGCATTGACAACAAATTATCAACAAGCAGATACTGGAACTAAAATGATACATCTTGGAAAGAACACAAGAAGTCGTATTTTATCTAAAGGTATTTCAGGAGGACATTCAAAAAATACTTATAGAGGATTGATACAATTTGGAAGAAAGGCAGGTCAAGCTAGAAGTTATTCACAATGTGACTCGCTTTTACTTGCTCATCAATCAGAAGCTAATACTTTCCCATATATAAATGTGAGAAATTCAACTGCGAGAGTAGAACATGAAGCTTCGATTTCACGTATTGGTGAAGAACAAATTTTTTATTTCCATCAAAGAGGTATTCCCGAAGAAGATGCTATAAAATTGATTGTAAACGGCTTTTGCCAAGAAGTTTTTAGAAAATTACCTATGGAATTTGCCTTAGAAGCTGAAAAATTATTAGATCTACGTGTAGAAAAAAGTATTACTTAGTGTACAAAAAAATATAGACTTATAAGCTTTATAAAATAACTACAATAAAAAATTTAAACATGCTTGGTATAAAAAATTTAATAGCAACAACAACTATACAAGAAGGAAAACGCAATCCTTCAAATATATTAAATGGTGTAAATTTAAATGTTAATAAAGGAGAAATTCAAATTATAATGGGATCAAATGGATCTGGTAAAAGTACTTTAGCAAAAGTACTTGCCGGTCACCCTGCTTACAATTTGACACATGGTTCGATAAGTTTCAGAAAACATAAGCTTATAAAATGTTTGCCTGAAACAAGGGCAAGACTAGGGTTATTTTTAGGGTTTCAATATCCTATAGAAGTAGGTGGTGTTACAAACCAAGATTTTTTACGTTTAGCATACCACTCACGTTATAAAAAAAATCAGGACATGCTAAATGCAAGTTTTCGATTTGCTAATCGCCTTTTAAATTTTGTAAAGATTTTAGATATGAATTCAAGTTTTTTACCACGCCCATTAAATCAAGGGTTTTCGGGAGGGGAAAAGAAAAAAAATGAAATCTTACAAATGGCAATTACTGATTGTGAATTAGCAATTTTAGATGAAATTGATTCTGGATTAGATGTTGATGCACTAAAAACTTTATCAAAAACTATATTAATTTATCAATTAGATAGTCTATTCAATAATAAGTTCTTACAGTCTTCAAAAAGTCTTATTTTAATCACACATTATCGTAGACTATTAGAATATATTAGACCTGATAAAATTCAGATTATGAAAAATGGACGTATTGTTTGTTATGGAACTTATGAATTAGGCTTAATTGTGGATAGAAAGGGCTATGATTGGCTTTCATCAACTGTAAATGGTGGTTCATTGATTGAACAATTTAATTTAAATAAACTTAAGTTAATTAAGAACTAAATTGATTTTTTCAATCAATTTTTGATATACCATATATATAAGACAAAATAATCCAAAATAACTTAAAAAAGACTTTTAAAACTATTAAATTTTAAGTTATGATATTAAAGCGAGGAAACAATGAACTATAGAGTCTACTTTGAACTTGATGAAGATGAATTATATGAATTAAATAGATTTACAAGAGACCTTACAATGTCTGCTGAGTTGGGTCTTCTTGATCCATTAATTGGTCGAGAACGAGAACTTGATAGAATGGTAAGAGTACTGTGTCGTCGTACAAAAAACAACCCTGTTATTATTGGTGAACCAGGTGTTGGTAAAACAGCATTAGTAGAAGGATTAGCCCAGAAAATAGCTAATCAAGAAGTACCTAGACAGTTGCTAGACGCAAGTGTTGTAACAGTTGATCTAGGAGCTTTAGTAGCTGGAACAAGATACAGAGGTGAATTTGAAGAACGTTTACAGTTATTAATTGAACATGCTCAAGATGTACCTGATACTATATTATTTATTGATGAAATTCATACATTAATTGGTGCTGGATCAGCTGAAGGTACAATGGATGCTGCCAATATGTTAAAACCTGTTTTATCTCGTGGTAAATTTCGATGTATTGGTGCTACTACAACAGACGAATATAAAAAATATATTGAACGAGATCCGGCATTAGAAAGAAGATTTCAGCCGATTTTACTTGAACCACCAAGTCCTGCCTCAACACTTAGAATTTTATCAAGAGTTAGAAAATCTTTTGAATCCTTCCATGGAGTAGTTATTTCAAATGAAGCCTTAGTTGAGGCAGTAGAATTATCTGAAAGATATATAGCCGATAGATTCTTACCAGATAAAGCGATTGATGTAATTGATGAAGCATGTACATTAGTTGCAATGAAAGCGGTTAAACACCCACCTGGTATAGGACCTTTCTATGAAAGATTAGCTGCTATGCAAGAAGAAAAAGATGAAATGTTAAGAATGAATGATTATTACGGTGCTGCAAGAATTAATGAACAAGAAACTAGATTACGAGCAGCAATTGATCATTATCAAAGATTTTATTCTGGGTTACCTGATGACGACAAATGGGTTTTAAAAAATCAAAAAGATTTCGTACATCGTTTTATTCCTTCTATGGAAAATCCACAAAGTTTAGAAGAAGTCTTACATGAACTTGAATGGCTTATGAAGACAGAAAAGGATGATAATTCCAAGGAAGAAATGGATAATATAAATTTAAGCGAATCAGAAAACCATCAAAATGGTTCAGACCAAGATGCTTTCTTAAATCAATCGTTTTAACACTTGACACTAGTTTGTTTTTTTGTTAAAACAACTGTTTATAACCCCATAATTATTGGGGTTTGGGTTGCTAACTCAATGGTAGAGTACTCGGCTTTTAACCGAAAAGTTCTGGGTTCGAGCCCCAGGCAACTCACCTAGTAAAAAAAACATGGCTGTATACTTATAAGTGGTGTCAGGTATAAGTTTAATAATCCTTAATCATAGTATTTAGTATTAAGGATTATTGGCTCCTTTAGGTAGGATGGTTAATATTTATATTATATTTATAAAGGAAAAAGCTACATGGACGGACGAATCCTTGTTGTATTTATACCAGTTATTGGTGCAGCAGTATGGGTAGTTTATAATATTGGTCGTGTTGCACTACAGCAATTTAAAAGAGCAACAAACTAATCTTTTCGTTTTTTACTCATTAAAAGCTTAACTTTTGTTAAGTACTTTTTAATGAGTAAAAAATATGCGAGTATAGCTCAGGGGTAGAGCGCAACCTTGCCAAGGTTGATGTCGCGCGTTCAAATCGCGTTACTCGCTTCTAAAATTTAAAATAAATAATCTTATAGATTCTTCTGGGTTTAACCCAGAAGAATCTATTTAAACCAGTTATTCAAATACTTAAACGAAAAAGTCATATTCTGGTTTTTAAAGATAACTAGCTTTCTTGAAAGCTAACACACCTACTACGATAGGTCCAGATAATATTATTAGCGTTAACGCAATTAACTGGCTTACAACTTGTAGATTCATAAATGAATATAACATTTAAATAAAATAAGGCTAGATAAATCCACCTGACATAAAACTAGCAAAACTTAATTTTAAATATTATTATATTAACTCTTGACATTTTTTGTCGATTATAAGACAATTACTACTGTCTTGTAATCAACGCCCCCATCGTCTAGTGGCCTAGGACATCTCCCTTTCACGGAGGTAACAGGGATTCGAATTCCCTTGGGGGTACTAATTAATCAAAAGAGTTTTTTATTGTATTTTTTTGTATAAACTAAGCTTCAATAAATTCTGCTTGTGTTTGTACGATAACTTCTTTTAATAAGTTTTCTAATTCTGGTGTTAATTTCTTTTCTTGAGTCATTCCTTTCGCATATTCAGGTCTTGAACGAAGTTTTTCACGAAGACTTGCTAAAAATGGTTTAATTTTTGAAATAGATAACTGATCTAAGTATCCTTTTGTACCACTGTAAATTAAAGCAATTTGATCTTCAACACGTAGTGGACTATACTGTGGTTGTTTTAAAATTTCACGTAAACGTTGCCCTCTAGCTAATTGACGTTGAGTTGCTGGATCAAGATCAGAAGCAAACTGTGAAAATGCTTGTAATTCATCAAATTGCGCTAGTTCAAGCTTTAATGTACCTGCTACTTGTTTCATGGCTTTAATTTGTGCAGCTGAACCTACCCTTGATACTGAAATACCAACATTAATTGCAGGTCTAATACCTGAGTTGAAAAGATCTTCAGAAAGGAAAATCTGTCCATCTGTAATCGAAATCACGTTTGTTGGAATATAAGCTGATACATCCCCTGCTTGTGTTTCAATAATAGGTAATGCAGTCATACTACCGCCACCAAATACGTCATTTAATTTAGCCGCACGTTCTAAAAGTCTTGAGTGTAAATAAAATACATCACCAGGATAAGCTTCACGTCCAGGTGGTCTACGAAGTAAAAGGGACATTTGACGATAAGCTTGTGCTTGTTTCGTTAAATCATCATAAATTACTAGTGTATGACGACCTGTATACATGTAGTATTCAGCTATACTAGCACCTACATATGGAGCAATGTACTGCATTGGTGCAGGAGAATCAGCGTTAGCAGCAACAACAACAGTATATTTTAGTGCACCTTTTTCACTTAATACACGCACTGCAGAAGCAACCGATGAAGCTTTTTGTCCAATAGCAACATAAACACAAACAACGTCTTCAGTTGATTGGTTAATAATTGTATCAAGCGCAATACTTGTTTTTCCTGTTTGTCTATCACCAATGATAAGCTCACGTTGCCCACGTCCAATAGGAATAATTGAATCAATCGCAACGATCCCTGTTTGTAAAGGTTCACATACAGATTGTCTTTCAACAATACCTGGTACAGTTGGTTCTAAAACTCTTGATGTTTCAATTGTAATAGGACCTTTCCCATCTAATGGACTAATAAGGGGGTCTAGTACTCGACCTAACATATCAGAACCAATCGGTACTGTAGCTACTCTACCTGTTCTTTCAACAACTGTACCTTCCTTAATACTTGTTGAGTTATTTACAATAACTACACCTGTGTAAAGTTCTTCTAGGTTTAGAGCAATACCAATAATTTCGCCTTCAGCAGATGGAACTTTGAAATTTAGAATTTCTCCTACAACCACAAAATTTAAACCATAAACTTGAGCAATACCATCACCTACTTGAATAACTGTTCCTGTTTCTTTAACAAAATTATCTTGAACTGAGAAGCGTGTTGCTAGTTCATCTAGTTGATCGTAAAAAACGTTACTCATTTGATTAATTTAATTTATCAGTTTTATTAATTATCCTAAAATCATAGAAACCCTAAAAAATATCTATATAAAATTAGATATTTTTAATCATTAAAATGTTGAATTAATTCTGAACTTAATAATCTATTTGTAGTAAAATTAAATACAACAGAATCTACTCGACAAGTATAACCACGAATTATGTTTTTACTTGTTACTTGTTTTTTTATCAGAAATGCATGATCAGAAGGATTTAATTTTGTTGGATTTTCATCTGTAAAATCTAAAACATCTGAAAGCTTATCCATCAATTTATTACCATTAAATCTTGATTTCCAATCATCTATTGTACAAATTTCATCAATTATACGAATTCGATGCATTCTACAAAGTTTTTCAAAAACAGAAGGTAGAATAGAACTAAGAGATGAAACTATACGGTTTCGGAAATTATCAAAAAACCATTTTCCAAGCACAAGTCCAAACTCATTATTGAATGAAGATTTCCAAGTTGGTAATAATAAACGCCAAACAATAAAATCTTCTGCATCTTTTCGTCGCGTTGATAGTTTGTAGCGAATATTATTTTTGAACGATTGCTTCAATAAATTATTTGTTAATCCAGACCTAGCTTGTTTAGGAATAGATAATGTATTTGGAAATGTTTGAGCTGTATAATATGATAGTGTTCTAAACCAAACACCTATATGATACATGTCATATGCATTTGGAACTACTAAAAATGCTCGAACAAAATTTTGAATCAATTTTTGGGTTAACTGAATCTTGTCAACACATCCCATACTATTGAATGAAAGTTGTATATTTTATTACCAACGGGCTTGCCTTGTGGTTTTTGAAAGTAAATTTTGATATGATTTACTTTCATGTTGTTGATATGAACGGAAAAGCTTATTTATTAATTGACGATCAAATGATCTATATTGACCTAAAACTAATGCTTTTAAAGCTTTAACTTCATCTAAAATGTAAGGTTGAAATTGAGAAAAATTGGCTTCTTTAGTTTGTCGAAGTTCAGAAATTTTTTCTCGTTGTAGCTCAATAGCTTTTGTACGTATTTTTTCTAAAGATTCAACTGCATCTTTATAGCGGAAATTCGCTAGAATTAGTCTATTAGCAGCATTATCTAAATTATCAGAAATTTTTTCCTGACGTGTTTTTAAACTTGTTTTAACGGAATCAGCAAATGCAAAAATTAAAAGTCCTATAAGAAGAACAATATTAACTAAATTAGTTTCTAAAATATCTGTATTTATTCCAAACCCAGCTTCACTACTCATATAAGAGGTCCTTTGTTTTCGAAAATATCTACTTTATAATCCTTATAAACGATTAATTGGAGGTCGAACTCGTAGATATCTATTGATTTCTTGGACTACACCTGGTACTAAATCACCAGCTTGTTTAGCTTTAGTACTATATGTACTAACCATGTTATCACGAGTTTGTCTTAATTTTGTATCTAAATATTTTTTTGATTTAATAAGAGCTGTTTGTCGTTTTGATTCTATTTCTTTTGCTCGAATTGTGTGACGATCACGTACAGATTGTAAAATTTTTCGAATCTTTTGTTGTAATTTGTCGACTTCTTCTAAAGTAATTCGTGCATTTTTTAAGTTATTTTCTATTTCCTCATCTCTTTGTTTTAGGATTCTTTGAATCGGATTAAACAAAACTAAGGATAGAATTTGCACTAGTAGAAAAAATTGTATTAATAAAACTGGTAATGTAGCGTCTATATCAAATAAACCACCAGTTTTTTCCAGACCAACATAGATAGAAGGTATTGATGTAAACATATCCCGAAACTCTATTATATTAAAGTAAATCGGGGCCATTCCTAAGATGATCATAAGATCATCTTGTTAAGGCCCACGTTGGGCTTAAAACTAAGAGCTAAAAGGATTTGCGAAAATTAATGAAAGTGCAACTACTAGCCCATAAATAGTTAAGGCTTCCATAAACGCTAAACTTAGAAGTAAAGTACCTCTGATTTTATCTTCAGCTTCAGGTTGGCGTGCGATACCTTCAACTGCTTGTCCAGCTGCATTACCTTGACCAATTCCTGGACCTATTGCTGCTAAACCTACAGCTATTCCTGCAGCGATAACTGATGCTGCTGATACGATTGAATCTGCCATAACACTTCCTCTTGATTTTTTTTGAAAAAAATTGACAGCTTTCTTTAATTTTATATATTTACTTTTTAAGTCCTAATGGTGTCCCTCAACTGATTCACCAATATAGGCTGCCGCTAAAGTTGCAAAGATTAAAGCTTGAATCGAACTAGCAAATAATCCTAATATCATAATTGGAAGCGGAATTAATATTGGTACTAGAAGAGTTAATACAGTTACCGTTAATTCATCAGCCAAAATGTTTCCAAATAAACGGAAGCTTAATGATAAAGGTTTTGTAAAATCTTCCAAAACATTGATCGGTAATAATACAGGAGTAGGTTGGAAATACTTTTTAAAATATGAAAAGCCTTTCTTTTTTAAACCTGCATAAAAATATGTAATTGATGTTGCTAATGCTAAAGAAATTGTAGTATTAATATCATTTGTAGGTGCTGCTAATTCACCTTCAGGTAAATGAATTAATTTCCAAGGAACTAGAGCTCCTAACCAGTTAGAGATTAATATAAAAAGAAATAGTGTTCCGATAAAAGGTACCCATTCTCCAAAACTAGATCCCATTTGGTTTTTAGCTATACCTTGAACATATTCAACAACAACCTCCATTACATTCTGCCAACCATTTCTTGGAACTTGATTTACATTAATTGTAGCTAAAACTGAAGCTATTAAAATTAATGCAATAACAATCCAACTTACTATAAATACTTGTCCATGTAGACTATAACCAAAAATTTCCCAATAAAAATGCTTGCCTACATCAAGATCAGCTACAAGCAAAGCCGGTAAGTTTGTCATAATAATTACAGTTTTAATCCAAAAGAGCGACTTTCTATCTCATCAATATTATAAGATATTCTAATTATGAAGAGAAAAAAATTTAACTTTAGTAAATAACTATATTAATTTTTTTCTTTAATTTGATAATAACTTTGATGATATTTTATTTGATTGTTCTGACCCTGCAATTGCTCTAGCAAGTCTATGTAAAACATATCTAATAGCTTTTACAGAATCATCATTACCTGGTATTCCTAAATCCACTAAATCTGGATTTGAATTACTATCTATAATTGAAATTATAGGAATATTTAATGTTTTACATTCTTTAATCGCTGTAAGTTCATGTTCTTGATCAATTAGAACAACAACATCAGGAAGATACGGCATATTTTTAATTCCAATTAAATAATTATTTAATTTTTCTAATTCACGCTTTAGTTTTGCAGATTCTTTTTTCGGGTAATAGTTTAAAATTCCGTATGCCTGTAAAGTTTCCAAAACTTTTAAGCGACGAATTCGTTTTTGAATCGTTTTCCAATTTGTAAGCATTCCTCCTAGCCATCTATAGTTTACATAAAAGGCTCCACATCGCATTGCTTCTTGTTGTATAGTATTGGCTAATCTTCTTTTTGTTCCAACAAAAAGGATTACTTTCTTTTTAAGAGCAGCTGCACGTAAATAACGACAAGCTTTGTTTAAGTATTTTTGTGTTTCATAAAGATTAATAAAGTGGTTTTCTCTATCAACTTCAGGAAAAGAATAAAATAGAAACGGTACCATTTTTGGATTCCATTCTTTTTTCTTGTGACCATAATGAAGTCCAACTTTAAAGAATCGAGCTAATTTTTGATTAATTGTTTGGCCTATTACTTCTGCCATATTTTTAAAAATATCTTTAGATTATTATTTATTTTATTTATAAACTAGTTTGAGATTAAAATAGGGAAAATCTTAACCTAGATAATAAATAAATTATACATAATTTATCTAAAGGGTGATAATTTTCTTTAAAAATATATTTTTTTTTAATAGTTTTATAATAAAACTCAAATTTTTAATCTTAAATTTCACCTAGAAGTCATCCATTTGGTTTGAACTAAATATCTATAATTTTTTTGGGGGCAAAAAAGGAGTTTGATTTTCTAATTTTTTTCTTAAAAACTTTCTTCGTGTTGTAACTGAAATTGTACTGCGACCATAAAGAAAAATATGCTTTGTAATCCACTCATCTAAAAATGTTAAAACTCCTGTACCACAAGGAATAAGTCCACCAACAATAACTTTTTCTTTTAAACCTCTAAGCCAATCTATTTTTCCTTCAATGGCTGCTTGAGTTAGTATACGAATTGTTTCTTGGAAACTTGCTGCTGAAATAAAACTTTCTGTTGTTAAAGCAGCTTTTGTTAAACCAAGTAAGGCGGGTTTATAAAAAACTAAGTTTTTCTGCTTTTTATTAAGCATAACATTCAATGCAACTAATTGTTGAACATCTAAGTATTCACCAGAAACTAATGGTGTAGTGCCAGGATTTTCAATTTTTGCTTTTAATATCATTTGTCGAACAATAACTTCTAAATGACGGTCAACTATCTTAATCCCTTGGTTTTGATAAACCCCCTGAATTGATTTTATAAACATAGAGGCTAAACGATAAAGGCTTCTTAATGTCGCTTTTTGATGCGAGTCACGTTGTCTAAAATACTCAAAATATATATCTAGAAGTTGTTGAGGATCAACTAGACCTTTATGGAATTTATCGGTTAAATTAATATATTGATAAGGTTCTACTTCTAAACTTTCTTTATCAACTTCTTCAATAATATAAGGAACTTCTCTAATTGTTCTATAGTTTTTGATATTTGATAAAATTTCAATTTGACTACTACGACTACGTGGGTGAGACACAATTCTAGTTATTAATCCAGCTTTATCAGCTATAAATGCTTTGTCAGAAGAACTTCTCGCTTCTAAAATTTCTTCAACTTTAGGTAACCCTTGAATAATATCTTGAGTTTTAAAAATTCTATAGGTAACAAATCCTAAGACTGTATTTTCAGGAGCAAAATCCTGGTGATTTTTATACACTTTTGCTCCCTCGGTAAATAAATAAGGTTTTCCAATTCTAAAACTAATTTTTGTTCCTGTATTTTTTAGAATCTTTCCACCAACAGTTAACATTAAATTGTTTCCTAAAACATCACCAGCATATAAAAATTTTTTATTCTCTATAAGACTATTTTTTTCTTCAAAATATAAATTTCTTATCTGATCACTTGAAACAATTAATAATTCTTGTGATTGATATCGTTTTGAATATTTAGATTTAACATCTAGTATTTCGTTTTTTGTTTCACCATAGACCTCTGAGTTACCAATAATGCTATAAGGTTCTAAAATCTGTTTCGGTTTGACCGAAAATATTGTAGAAATTTGCTGAAACTTTAATCTTCGTGGGTTTATATTATAATCAGTTAATTTTTGTAATCGACCAAATTCTAAAGACCAAGTTTTGCCATCATTTATAAAATAACCTAACAGATTGTTTTGATATTTCATAAAATCTGTCGAGAAATTTACAAATAAACCTGTTTCAATAAGATTTATTATTCGTTTGTTTTTTGACCAATTTTTTTCATTAAATTTTATAGTTAAATATTTTTTTACTTTTACTAAAATTTCATCATTATTTATTGGCTTAATTTGTGTAATAGGTCTAGACAAACTTGGTTTTGTTATATTGTATAAAGTTAGTGGACGAATAATTAATTTTATAGTAGTTGTTGTTTCAATTAAATCCGTAAAAACAATTTTATCAATTTTTATTTTTCCAAATAAAATTTCACCCGGAAAAAAGAACTTTTGATTAAACATTTTATAAAATGTTTTTAAACAAATATTTGATTTGTTGAAAACAAGTATAACACCAGAAAATATTATTAAGCTATTAATTTTTTTTGTTTGTTTTTGTTGACGAATTATACCTTTAATAGGCGAAACTTTATTTGAAAAAAGAAAGCTTTTCTTTTTTAAAAATAAACCCTCATTAAAATTACTTAAGAGATTGTTTGGAAAATATTGGTAAATTTCTTCAGGAAGCCATAAAACACATCCTCCATTATTTAATTCCAATAATTTAGTAAATTTATTACGTGGATTAAAATTTAAAAGTCGATTGAAACTAAGGTTATATAAAGTTCCACCTGTTTTAACTTGATACTTACTCGTTATATATTTACCTAGATATCCATTTTCAGTAGAAAAATTTTCCGGAGCAATATCTTTTCTTAATTTTATAAGATTTGAATTTTTAAAATTTAGTATATAGCCATTAAATTGGCGTTGCTGTAAGTTTTTAATTTTAAAAATTTTGATTCCTTGTAACTCTTGAAATTGATAAATTAAACCTAATTTATTTTTATTTAAAACCCGTATTGTTTCTGTATAAGGATTAGACTTAATAACTAATTTTGTCTTTGCAAGTGTTTGATAAAAATTAACATTTTGTCTTAAAAATTGTTTTGATTCAAATGGCAGAATTACTAGTTTTCCAGCAAGTAACCAAACTACCATATTGTATTCAAAGAAGTTATAGCTTTGTTTTGGTTGATAGTAAATTTCACCTGGAAATTTTGTACTTAATGTTTTTTGAACTTCTGTATCAGATTCTTCCAATTCTGCTGCTGATTGAACAATAGGTTGACCTTTTTTAATAAATTCGCGATCTTTAATCATTATTAAATCATCACGTTCAACCTTGATTCGTATAGTTTCATTTTTATAGGTTTTAATATCAAAAAAAGATGTATTAATAATTACTTGTGCATAATCACCTTGATTCGTACGAATAAAATTTGTGTTCATATTTTCAGCAAAAATCACTTGTCCTGAAAATTTACTACGAATTTGTTGACTCAATTCTCGACTAAAAACACCTCCTGTATGAAATGTACGCATTGTAAGCTGTGTACCAGGTTCCCCGATAGACTGCGCAGCAATAATACCAATAGCTTCACCAATTTCAATCAATCTATGTTGTGTTAAATCCCAGCCGAAACAAGTTTGGCAAACTGATCGATATGATTGACATGTTAAAGGTGAACGAACACTTATAATTTTTATTTGACTGTCTTTTATATTCTTTAAAAGATTAAAATCAACTTGTTGACCTCTATGAGCAAGGATTTGTTGATTTTTAGGATTTACTATTGGTTTTGCTAAAATTCTCCCTAGCAATTTTTCATCAAACGAAGATTTTACAATTGGTTTTAAAAACGGATTTGTTTCAAGAATTAAAACACCGTTTTTTGCCTGACAATCAAATTGTCTAATAACAACGTCTTGTGCAATATCAATTAAACGTCTTGTCATATAACCAGAATCTGCCGTACGGATTGCTGTATCAACTAAACCTTTACGAGCACCATATGACGAAATAAGGAAATCGATTACTGTTAAACCTTCACGAAAATTTTTTTGAATGGCAGAACCTATCATTTCACCTTTTTGATCTGACATCAACCCTCGCATACCTATAAGTTGACGTACTTGAGATAAATTTCCCCGAGCTCCAGAAAATGTCATCATATAAAGCGGATTGAGAGGATCAGTTAGCTCAAAAAATTCTACAATTTCATTTTTAAGTAATTCACTCGTTAAATTCCAAGCCATTACCTGCTTTTGAAACCATTCGGAACTTGTTAATTGTCCACGATTGTATAATGTTTCACCTTTTTCCAACTCTTTATTTGTTGAGCTTACAAGAGGAGTTTTCGATCTTGGTACTTTTAAATCTTCGATATTTATTGACAAACCACCTTGTGTAGCATAGTTAAATCCTGCTTCTTTTAACAATTCTGCTAACATACAAGTTTTTCTAATACCATAGTTTCGGAACATCCATGATAGTAGCTCTTCAAGGTCTTTTTTAGTTATCACTTGATTAAAAAAAACAAAGCTTCTATCACTAAAAGAGGTTGTTGAATTAAACTTTAAGCTTTCCATTTTATATTTAATTTGTATATATTTTAAATTTTTGATATTTGTTAAAGATTATCAATTAAGCAAGACCAATAGGTCGTGCAAATATTGCAGCTGCTAAGAGCTCATTAATTAAAACACGGCCAGCAGTTGTTCTAATAAATATTGAAGTAATTTTGTTAGTTTGACTTCGTTTAATTTGTATATCTTCAAAAATTTCAATAGTAGAACCATCTTTTAAAATTTCTTTTCTTATTAAATTTTGTGGTTTATTTTTTATTCCTGTTAATTTACCTGTATATTTAAGCCAAATAGAAGAGTGTAAAGAAATTTTTCCATGTTCAAAAGCCTCAGATATTTCACCAAAAGTTGTAAAATAACGATTTGCTCCAATAATATTAGGTAAAGTTCTGGTAGTTATATAAAACCAACCTAAAACAATATCTTGACTTGGAGTTAAAATAGGCCGACCTGTTGCTGGTGAAAGCAAATTGTTTGATGAAAGCATTCTATAAGCTTCATATTGTGTTTTTCTTGTTAGAGGTAAATGAACCCCCATTTGATCCCCATCAAAATCCGCATTAAATCCTGGACAAACTAGAGGATGCAATTGTATAGCTCTACCAGTTGTTAATATTGGTCGAAAGGCTTGAATACCTAAGCGATGTAGTGTGGGTGCTCTATTTAATAAAACCAATGAAACAGAAACAAGAATAGTTAATAATGTCCAAACAATTGGATAGTTTCTTTGTAAAGCAGAAGTTAAATCACTCGTATCTAGTTCACGCGCTCGAGGAATTATCTCTCTTATTTTATAGATTAAATAAGGGCCAAATAAATTTAAAGCCATTTCATAAGGTAAGGCACATTGATCTAACATAAGTGTTGGTCCAACAACGATAACAGATCTACCTGAGTAATCAACTCTTTTACCTAATAAATTTTGTCTAAATCGACCCTCTTTTCCAGCAATTAAATCATTTAAACATCTAAGCGGTTTATTTCTTGGGCCATAAGACTCTCTACCGAAACGACTACCATTATCTATTAAATCGTCAACTGCATCTTGAATTAAAATTTTTTCATTAATAACAACGAAATCTGGAACTATTTGTTCACAAAATCGAATTAATCGATTATTTCTCATAACAATTCGTCGATAATGCTCATTAAATTCAGAACTCATATAAGTTCCATTTGGTAATTCAAAAACTGGTCTTAAAGCTGGTGGTAATACAGGTAGAACAGTTAAAACCATCCAACAAGGGTCAGTTTTTGTTGCAACAAAAGTTTCAAGTAAACGAAGTCGTTTTAATAATCTATCTCTTTTACTTAAAGAAGAAATTGAAATAGATTTACGTAAAACAATTATTTCCTGCTCGAGATTTAAAGATTCCAACATATTTAAAATACGTTTTGAACCATGATCTGCTAATAAAAGAGCGTTTACTTCATCATCTATCCATTCTTGATATGTTGTTGTCCTTTTCGATTTAATTAACTTTTTATTTCGCTTTAATTCATTTAAAGAATTTTCTTGAAGTTCTTCAGCACCATCACCAGCACTGAAGTTAAACAAAGATATATCATCTTCTTGAAAATTAAAATTTATATCTGAGAGATTAATATTTTGATTCCAGTTTATTAACCATTGATTAAATTTTGTATTATCTTGTTCTATATCATTTAAATCTTCATATTGTAATGTAGGCCCTAATAAGCGCTTAACAGATTCTCTTGCTTCATTTTCTAACTCTTCTAAAGTTTTTTCCTCTTCAACTAAATAAACGATAGTTTCTAATTCTTTTAATGACTGACCTAATATAATACTTAAATAACTTGGTGAACCTTTTAAATACCAGGTATGGGTAATTGGATAATTTAAGGTTACATAACCCATTCGATGTCGTCTAACATGGCTTTCTGTTACTTCAACCCCACAATTTAAGCAATAGAAAGGTTTTGTTTTTGGTCGGAATTTATATTGACCACATGCACACTCCCAACTTTTCAAAGGGCCAAAAATCTTTTCACACAAAAGCCCATCAGGTTCCGGACGCCCAGTTCTATAATTCATTGTATCAGGCTTCCGAATTTCACCGATAATTTCTCCATTTGGTAATATTCTTTCACTCCATTCACGAATTTTTCGTGGTGACGCTAATTTTACTCCAACCATTTCAAATCTATTTCGATTTGGTTGTGGTGAAGTAGTTGGACGCATTTCTTTTAAAATTTTTCGTTTTAAATGTTTTTTGTTTAAATTATTTTTTTGGTAAACCATATTCCAAATTATATTTAGATTTTAAAATTTAACAGGTTTAAGATTGGGTTCAAGTTTTCCAGAAGAAAATGCCATAAACCTTAATGCATGTATATCAACAGCCAATGATCGTAGCTCACGCAGTAATACCCGAAATGACTCAGGTATTCCAGGTGAAGGCATTTGATTATGGCTAACAATAGCTTTATAAGCTTTTAACCGACCTGGTATATCATCAGATTTTAGTGTTAGTAATTCTTGTAATGTATGAGCTGTACCATAAGCTTCAAGAGCCCAAACTTCCATCTCCCCAAATCTCTGACCCCCTTCTCGAGATCGACCTCCTAAAGGTTGTTGTGTAATTACAGAATATGGTCCAATTGATCTAGCATGTATTTTATCGTCAACTAAATGAATTAATTTCAACATATAAGGTTTACCAATTGTTATTGGATTATCAAAAGGTAAGCCTGTTCTACCATCATGTAATAAAACTTTTCCAGGTGAAATCATATCTAAAAGGTTTTGATTAGATGAAACTATACTATTTATTTCTGATAGTTTTTGATAAACCAAAGTTCTTGAGGCTTCAATATCATAAATTTCATCAAAAGGAAAAACTTTAAAACGTTTTTCAAGTTTTTCTCCTGCCCATCCTAATAAACATTCGAATAATTGACCAACATTCATTCGCGATGGTACACCTAGCGGATTTAATATAATATCAACTAATGTTCCATCAGGTAAAAAAGGTAGATCAGCTACTGGAGCAACATTTGAAATAACTCCTTTATTTCCATGCCTACCAGCCATTTTATCTCCAACTTGCATTCTTCGAATGTTAGCTATGAAAACCTGAATAATATATAAAACTTTAGGCGGCATATCCAACGCTGTTTCACGGTCAAGAACTCGCACATCTAAAACTCTACCTATCATTCCTAAAGGAACCCGTAATGAAGTATCGGAAACTGAAGTAGCATCACCAAATAGTTCTTCAAGAAGTCTTCCATATGTATTCTCACGGCGTTTAGGAGAAAGTTTTCCTAGAATTGCATCACCTGTTTGTACATAAGAGCCAATATAAACTAAACCATTTTCATCTAAATTTCTTAATCGATATTTTTCTGCACTACTTTCGGGCAAATCTCTTGTAATATAATCGGGTCCTTTATCATTATCTTCAATTTCTATTTCTAACTTTTCAATATGGATAGATGTAAAAATATTTTCATAAACTAAACGTTCACTAACAACAATAGCATCTTCATAGTTGTAACCACCCCATGGCATATATGCAACTGTTACGTTTTTTCCTAAGGCTAATTCACCTTCATCTGTACTTGGTCCATCTGCTATAATACTACCACTTTCAACTTCTTCACCTACCCAAACAATTGGTTTTTGACTCATAATAGTAGATTGATTTGAAGACTGAAATTTCTCCAGCTTGTAAACAATAGTTTTTGCTTGTTTATCACGTATCCAAATAGTATTTGAAGATACAAATTTTACAACACCGTTACTATAACTTAGAACTAAAGAACCAGATTCTATAGCTAGATGAGATTCAATTCCAGTTCCAACAATTGGTTTTTGAGATCTTAACAAAGGAACAGCTTGACGTTGCATGTGTGCACCCATTAATGTTCTATTTGCGTCATCATGTTCAAAGAATGGTATTAATCCAACCGCTGGTGAAAAAAGTTGAAAAGGTGAAACAGAAAAGTAATCGATTTCAGAGGGTGAAGTTATACGAAATTCATCGTTTTCTTTTACACCTATACGTTTTGTCAAAAGGAAACCTTTACTACTAACTATACTGTCACCCATAGCAATTGTTTTTCCATCTTCTTGACCAACGTTTAAGTAATCAAAACCGACTATTTTTCCATTTTCTATTGAAAAAAATGGCGTTTTCAAAAATCCCTGATCATCTGTTTGAGCAAATGTAGCTAAAGATGCAACTAAACCTGCTTTTTCTCCTTCCGGAGTATCAATTGGACACAGTCTCCCATAATAACTAGGGTGAATATCTCGAATAGCTAAACTAGCTTTTTCAAATGGTATACCACCTGGTCCAAGGACTGTAACTCTTCTTTTATGAATTAATTCAGCTAAAGGATTAATTTGATCTAAATACTGAGAAAGAGGATTAGTGGCAAAAAATTCATCAACTACCGATTGAATCGGAAAAGGATTAATTAATACGCTTAAATCTAAGGTATTCATCATATCTTTTTTCTCTTCTAAAAACGTACCAAATCTTGAAAATGCTTGAGAAAATTGAACTTGAAGTAATTCCCCTACTGAACGAACTCTTCGATTTTCTAAACTATCAATATCATCCGTGCTTCCTATTAAAACTCTTAATCCAATTAAATAGTCAACAATTTCAACGATATCATGTAATGTTAAAGTTTGAATTTTATCAGATAAGTTTATACCTAGTTTTTTATTTATTTTATAACGTCCAACTCGACCTAAGCTGTAATAGCGATTATCAAAAATTTCACTTTTTAAGAGTTCCCATCTAGAGTTATATTCCTCATATGGAAAGTCTGATGCTTTAGTATATATTTTTTTAGCATGTGCCAATATGTAATCAAAATAATGTGAATTTTCTAAATGAGAAAAAATTGTTTCTGCTTGATTACCTATATCTTCTAATAGTATTGAAATTGGGATTTTTTCAATTCGATCAGTTTTGATCCAAATCAATTTTTCACGATCATACTCAAAATAGATCCAAGATCCACGATTTGATATTAACGTAGCTCCAATAGTCGAAATATGACTATTAATAGAGTCACCTTTATAATAAATTCCTGGGCTTCTAACAATTTGACCGAGAATTACTCGTTCACAACCATTAATAACAAAAGTTCCTCGATCCGTTAAAAGTGGTAATTCACATAAGCATAAAGTATGCCATTCAATTCGTTTAGTTCGTTTGTCCTCTATTTCAATAGGCATATATAAACGAATTGAATAAGTTAACTTATCCCGCCTGGTTTCATAAGGGATTCGAGATGGAGCATGAAAATAAAATTCATTATTAAAAAACCTTACTTCCGTGGTATCCATTAAATCACCTAAATTCGACAATTGCTTTAATTCTTCATTTAATCCCTCTTGAAGAAACCAACAGAAACTGCTTTTTTGAATTTCTATTAAATCGGGAATATTCGCAAGAAATACTTTTCGCATTAATTTTTATTAACTCCTTTATTATTTAATTCAAAAAATTTCTATAAGGTTATAAATATAACCTTATAGAGTTATTACATACTAACTTTTTTAAATAGCTTGTTTATACGAGATTTTTGTCGTGCTGCTTTTCTTGGATGAAAAACGTTCTTTTTTGCTGCTTTATCAATACGACTATATAATTTTGAAACTAATGATTGTAACGTTTGATATGTACTGTCATCTTTATTCGCTTCAAAAGTTTTTATCGTAAGACGATACCTTTTTAGCAAAGTTTTAACTGTTGACTTATAAAATCTATTTAATTTTAAATTTCTTTGTGTAACACGAACCTTTTTCTTTGCAGATTTAATATTTGCCATACTATTTATGTGTCTTTGTTTTTAGATTATAAATGTTTTAAATAAATTCAGCTAGTAAGTTTTGTTAAATAAATGGAAACATTAACATAGTTTTTCACTAGCTTAAGATCAAAAATTTCTTATAATTAAGTATATAGCATTCTATAATAAAAAACATAAAATATACAAAATGGCAAAACAAAAAGGTAGCCGAATTATTATTCATCTCGAATGTACTTCTTGTCGTACAAATACTAGTAAAAGATCAGAAGGTGTTTCACGTTATACAACAACAAAAAATAGACGTAATACTCCAACAAGATTAGAGCAAAAAAAATTTTGCCCTTATTGTAATTCTCACACTATTCATAAGGAAACTAAATAAATTTTATGGGAAAATTAAAATCAAAGCTTTCTCCACTTGGCTTAAATCGTGAAATTGATTACAAAGATTTACTCTTACTAAGATCATTTACAACAAGTTATGGAAAAATCTTAGGACGTAGAGTTAGTAGATTAACAAAAATCCAACAAAATCGCTTAAAGAAAGCAATTAAACATGCTAGATTGTTAGGTTTATTTCCTTTCGTTCCTCATAAAGCGATTTAAATGATTTTTGTCCAAAAATTAATACGGAAAAGATAGGATTATGAATCGTTCACAAAAGAATGATAACTTTCTTGATAAAACTTTTACCATAATGGCAGATATACTAATTAAGGTGCTGCCAGCAAGTCAACAAGAGAAAGAAGCGTTTACGTACTATAAAGAAGGATTAGTTGCACAATCAGCAGGCCAATATGCTCAAGCGCTTGAAAGTTATTATGAAGCCCTTCAATTAGAGGAAGATCCGATCGATAGAAGCTATATTCTTTATAATATAGCTTTGATTTATTCTAATAATGGAGAGTATTCAACTGCTTTACAATATTATCATCAATCTTTAGAATTAAATCCAAAATTATCACAAGCTTATAATAATATTGCGGTAATTTACCATTATCAAGGTGTAAAATCATCAGAAAAACGACAATCTGAAATAGCCAAAAAGCTTTTTAATAAAGCAGCTGACTATTGGAAAGAAGCTATAAGACTTGCTCCCAATAATTATATTGAAGCAGAAAACTGGTTATTAACAACAGGTCGCGAACTGAAGTAAATATATATTAGCCAGTTAAAGGAAAACCTATTTATTTTCTATTTCTACAAAATTTGTTAGTAAAATTTTAGATATGCGTAGTAAATCTTCAGAATTTTTATTCCTTGGACCTGTAGGTGGAAAAGTATCGCAAGTAATTGGGCCTGTAATTGATATTCGTTATAAAGGAAGAACAATTCCAGAAATCTATACAGCTATTGAAATTATGGATTCAGCTTCTTCAAAATTAGCAAAATATGTGCAAGTTGTTGCTGAAGTTCAACAAATGATTGGTGGCAGTACAGTACGTACAATCGCTATGAATCCTACAGAAGGTTTAGCTCGAAATTATATTGCAGTTGATACAGGAAAACCAATATCAGTTCCTGTAGGAAATCAAGTTTTAGGAAGAATCTTCAATGTTTTAGGACAACCTATTGATAATTTAGCTGCGATTGAATCTCCGGATTTAACATGGCCTATTCATCGTGGTGCCCCAGCTTTTTATGAGTTAGAAACAAAACCACAAATTTTTGCAACAGGTATTAAAGTAGTAGATTTATTAGCACCTTATAGAAAAGGTGGTAAAATTGGTTTATTTGGTGGTGCAGGTGTAGGAAAAACAGTTCTTATTATGGAACTAATCAATAATGTAGCTAAAGCATATGGTGGTGTATCAGTATTTGCAGGTGTAGGGGAAAGAACTAGAGAAGGAAACGATTTATATCGTGAGATGATTGAATCAGGAGTTATTGTAGCATCTGATTTAGCAAAATCAAAAGTTGCCCTTGTTTATGGTCAAATGAATGAACCACCTGGAGCTCGTATGCGTGTAGCATTAAGTGCACTTACAATGGCGGAATATTTCCGTGATGTACAAAATCAGGATGTTTTATTCTTTATTGATAATATTTTCCGATTTGTACAAGCAGGATCAGAAGTATCAGCATTATTAGGACGTGTACCTTCAGCCGTTGGATATCAACCAACACTAGCAACAGAAATGGGTATGCTACAAGAACGTATTACTTCAACAGTAAAAGGATCGATTACTTCAATTCAAGCAGTTTATGTACCTGCTGATGATTTAACAGATCCAGCTCCTGCAACGGTATTTGCTCATCTTGATGCAACTACAGTACTTTCAAGAAACTTAGCTGCTAAAGGTATTTATCCAGCTGTAGATCCATTAGCTTCTAAATCAACAATGCTTGAACCATTAATCGTTGGTGATGAACATTACAATATAGCACAAGCAGTAAAAGAAACTTTACAAAGATATAAAGAATTACAAGATATTATTGCAATTTTAGGTATTGATGAATTATCAGAATCAGATAAATTAATTGTAGCTCGAGCAAGAAAAATTGAAAGATTCTTATCTCAACCATTCTTCGTTGCTGAGGTATTTACAGGCCTTGCTGGTAAATATGTTTCATTAAGAGATACAATTAAAGGTTTCCAATCAATTGTAGCAGGTGAATTAGATGCTTTACCTGAACAAGCATTTTATCTTGTAGGTGATATTTCAGAAGTTCTTGAAAAAGCTAAAACATTAAAATAGTAGGAATTTTAGATTATGTTAATCACCACAAATATTTATGCAACTAACCGAACAATAGGAAATTGGAAGGTCAAAGAAGTTGTTTTACCTACAACTACTGGGGAATTAGGGATTTTACCCAATCATAGTCGTTTATTAACTGCACTAGATATTGGTGTTTTACGAGTTAAAGCTGAAAATAATTGGGTCCCAATTGTTATTCTAGATGGTATCGCAGAAATTAAAGACAATAATTTAAAAATTATTGTTCGTCAAGTTGAAGAATTGCAAGATATAAAAATGGATGTAGATCAAGCAAAGAAAGAACTTGATCAAATTATAGAGACTTTATCTAAGTCTAACAAACAAAACGAAAAGCTTTTAAATACAATAAATTTAAAAAGGGCATTAGCTCGTTATCAAGCTTTAAGTTTTGCTCAATCAAATTCAAATTAGAATTTAAAAAAAATTTTTATGTATAACTATATTTGCTAATTTAGCAAATACAGTTATACATTTTTACAACTTTTTTATGCTGTTTAGATTTAAATCATCAATATTAGAAAATCAAAATAGCTCGAAAATTTACATAGGTATTAATGAACATAACCAAGAACTTAGAGAACGTCTTTTTCAATTATTAATTTTATTAGTTATTTTGATAGCTGTTTGTTTATCACAAACAAAAACATTAGCACAGATTCTTCAGAATGCAATTACTGGTATAAAGTTTTTTCAACCATCACCTGATGAATATTTTTTTCTAAGTTTCAAGTTATCTGTTTCTAGTGCAATTTTAATTGAAAGTCCTCTAATTGTAATATATGGTCTATGTTATTTAGTGCCAGCTTTATTATCTAGAGAGAAATTTGCATTCGGTAGTCTTTTATTATTATCGTTTATTTTATTTTTTGCTGGAAGTTTATATGCTTATAAAGTAATTGCGCCAGCTGCATTAAGTTTTTTCTTTTCATATACAAAAGATATTCTTGAACCGCTATGGTCATTTCAAGACTATGTGGATTTTCTTTGGCTACTATTTTTAGGGTCGATCTATAGTTTTCAAATACCTGTAATTCAAATCCTTTTAGGATTTATAGGCATTTGTAACGCGAAAAACTGTTTTAATTGGATTAGGTATGTATTACTACTCTCAACTGTAATTGCTGCAATTATAACACCTTCAACAGATCCTATTACTCAATTAGTCTTTTCAATTGCAATTTTAGCTCTATACTTAACTGGAAGTAGCTTTTTATTTGCTTTAGAAAAGTTTCGTATTATATCTTAAAAATAATCGAAACAAATATTAATTAAAACTCTGTTAATTTTTTCCTATTTTCAATTTTTATAAAATTTTATGCAAAAAGAATTGAGTAAAAAAATCAGAAAAGTTTTTGATTTTCTTCTTGTAGGATTCGTAGGAATTCCACAAATTTTTACATATACTGAACCAGCAAATGCTTTTCCAGTATATGCCCAACAAGCATACACAAACCCACGTGAAGCAAATGGAAGAATTGTTTGTGCAAACTGTCATTTAGCAGCAAAACCTGTTGAAATTGAAACACCACAATCTGTGTTACCTGATCAGGTTTTTGAAACAGTTGTTAAAATACCTTACGATAAAACACAAAAACAAATTCTGGGTAACGGGAAAAAAGGTGGTTTAAATGTTGGTGCTGTAGTTGTTTTACCTGAAGGATTTAAACTTGCACCAAAAGATAAACTTTCTACTGAATTAAAAGCAAAAACAAGTAAAGCTTATATTACACCTTATAGTTCTACACAAGAAAACATTTTAGTTGTAGGTCCAGTACCAGGTGAAACAAATGAAGAAATTTTCTTCCCTGTACTAGCACCAAATCCAGAAAACGATAAACGTGTACATTTCCTAAAATACCCTATCTATGTAGGTGGAAATCGTGGTAGAGGCCAAGTTTATCCTAATGGACAAAAAACGAATAATAATACTTTCCTAGCAACTTCAAGTGGTAAAGTTACAGGAATTGACGTTAACGAGAAAAATGGTACTAAATTAAGCATTCAAGATTCTAATGGAAACATTAATGAGCAATTAATACCTGTAGGACTTGATATTATTGTGAATAAAAATGATATTATTCGTTTAGATCAACCACTTACAAGTGATCCTAACGTTGGTGGATTTGGTCAAACAGATAAAGAAATCGTTTTACAAAACCCAGCACGTATTTATGGTTATGTGCTTTTTGCAATTATTACAATGTTAACACAAACACTTTTAGTTCTTAAGAAAAAACAATTTGAGAAAGTTCAAGCTGCTGAAATGAACTTCTAAAAAATCCATAATTTTTCTATTAACTCCATATAAATAGTATTAGATGGGGTTAATAGAAAAAAGTTTTGTTTCGAAGGTATTTATTTAAATTAACCACCACCAACGATAGTTACAAATTCAATTCTATCTAAATGTTTTAAGAAAACATTTTTAGCTTGATTTTGTGAAATTATTTTTTGATTATATTCTAGTATTAAACCTGGATTTTTTTTTTGTATAAAGATAAAAAGTTCCTGAAGTGATACTTTATAATTAAGAATATAAACTTGCCCATTTATAAAGATCCATTGCCCATTTAATAAATTCATAATAATTAATTTAAATTAAATTCTAAAATTTTTAATATAATAATATTATAATTATTACCCCAAAAGATTCTTTATGTTTCACTATATTGTAATCGCGATGGTAATTTATAATAGAAAAAAAGCTATCTAGAGTCTCGGAAACCTCAATACCTGTTTATTTTGGCAGACGTATTTTAAAAAGGGTCATGACTGAGAACCCAGATCCTGAGCCCTACGGTTATAGAAAAAACCCAATTTTTACGGATCTCCCTCTTTCAAAAGAATTAGGCTTAATTGAAAGCCTAAATCGACTTATCCGTAAAAAATCTGTATATAACCCAGTCTATGATACAATAGTTGGGGTAACTGGTAGCGCAAATATAGTTGTTAAATTAAACCGTTTGGCTTTGAATTTGAGCAAAGAATACGGTAATTTATTCAGCATACTGCATTTTATTGAGGAAGGTACTCTTTTTGCTTTTACGCCAAGTGGGTCGGTCTTAGATCCAAGACATATTGGTTCAGGCATAATGGGTGGTCTATCACTTTTAAGAAACTTCCTTGAAAAGGAAGGTAAAAATAGTGACTATTTTGATCGAAAAATATTCGCTCCTTTATTTTGGATTTCGGTCGGGCTTTCAACTATATCAGATTGTGAGCATCCAACAATTAACCCAGCAAACTACTTTTATGATCCCGCTGAGTCCGAGACTTTGGTAGGAAGATTATATAAAAATAATTTCATTATGGTAAAATTTATTCCATTCTAAGATAATTAAAAAATATACAACAAGTTGTGTTGTATATTTTTTAAATAAATTATATAATATTCATATAATTCTAAAAAGGATTATAATAATTGAAAATAACTTTTGCTTTTCAAGTTGGGTTTAAATTGCCGAAAGGACCATTTAACATTTCCGAGAAACAGAGAATTTACTGCTAGATAAAAAGGAGTCCTACATGTTTCAATCTGTAGAAGAAAGAACACGAATAAAAAATGAACGTTACGAATCAGGTGTAATCCCTTATGCTGAAATGGGTTACTGGGACGCAGCATATACTATCAAAGATACTGATGTACTTGCACTATTCCGTATTACTCCACAACCTGGGGTTGATCCAATTGAAGCTGCTGCAGCTGTTGCTGGTGAATCTTCAACTGCTACATGGACTGTAGTATGGACTGATTTATTAACAGCTTGTGATGTTTACAGAGCAAAAGCTTATAAAGTAGATCCAGTACCAGGAGCTGCTGATCAATACTTTGGTTACATCGCTTACGAATGTGATTTATTTGAAGAAGGATCACTTGCAAACTTAACAGCTTCAATTATTGGTAACGTATTTGGGTTCAAAGCAGTTAAAGCTTTACGTCTTGAAGACATGCGTATTCCTTATGCATACTTAAAAACTTTCCAAGGACCTGCTACTGGTGTAGTTGTTGAACGTGAACGTTTAGACAAATTCGGAAGACCTTTACTTGGTGCAACTGTAAAACCAAAACTAGGTTTATCAGGTAAAAACTATGGACGTGTGGTATTCGAAGGTTTAAAAGGTGGTTTAGATTTCTTAAAAGACGACGAAAACATCAACTCTCAACCTTTCATGCGTTGGCGTGAACGTTTCTCATACGTTATGGAAGGTGTTAACAGATCTGCTGCTGCATCTGGTGAAGTTAAAGGTTCTTACCTTAACGTAACTGCTGCTACAATGGAAGATATGTACGAACGTGCAGAATTTGCTAAAGTAATCGGTTCAGTAATCATCATGATTGACTTAGTAATTGGTTACACTGCAATTCAAACAATGGCTATTTGGGCTCGTAAGAATGATATGATCCTTCACTTACACCGTGCTGGTAACTCAACTTATGCTCGTCAAAAGAACCATGGTATTAATTTCCGTGTTATCTGTAAATGGATGCGTATGGCTGGTGTAGACCACATCCACGCTGGTACAGTTGTAGGTAAACTAGAAGGCGACCCTTTAATGGTAAAAGGTTTCTATAACGTTTTATTACAAACAAATTTAAGTGTAAACTTACCACAAGGTATTTTCTTCGAACAAGACTGGGCGTCTCTTAGAAAAACTTTACCAGTAGCATCTGGTGGTATTCACTGTGGACAAATGCATCAATTAATCCACTATCTTGGAGAAGATGTAGTATTACAATTCGGTGGTGGTACAATTGGTCACCCTGATGGTATTGCTTCAGGTGCAACAGCTAACCGTGTAGCATTAGAAGCTATGCTTCTTGCTAGAAACGAAGGTCGTGACTACTTAAAAGAAGGACCAAAAATTTTACGTACAGCAGCAGATCAATGTACACCTTTACGAGTTGCTTTAGATCTTTGGAAAGATATTTCTTTCAACTACACATCAACAGATACAGCTGATTTCGTTGAAACAACTACACAACAATAAGCTGTTTTAAGAATTTAAGATTCTAAACCAAAACTATTCAAAGTGTAAAACACTAAAGGAGTATTTGAAGAGTGAGATTAACACAAGGTGCATTTTCATATTTACCAGATTTAACAAACGAACAGATTTTAGCTCAAATTAAATATATTCTTAGTAACGGCTGGGCTGTTAGTATTGAATGGACAGAAGACCCACATCCACGTAACTGCTACTGGGAACTTTGGGGATTACCTTTATTCGGTATTAAAGATGCTTCAGTAGTTATGTATGAATTAGATCAGTGTCGTGCTGCTCATCCAACAACATACATTAAAATTAACGCGTTTGATAACGCACGTGGTGTTGAAAGTTGTGCATTATCATTTATCGTACAACGTCCTTATGAAGAACCAGGCTTCTACTTAGAAAGACAAGAAACTGAGTCTAGAAATCTTCGTTATACAATCCACAGCTATGTTGTAAACAAATATCCAGCTGGAGAACGTTACGTATTATAAGTTTTTATAAACAGTGAAAATTAGTGATAAAAAATTTATCACTAATTTTCACTGTTTTTTTTCCACCTAAGATTTTCTAATTTAAATTACCCTTTTTAATAATCACTAAAAGAGGTTTTAAACAGACTACTTTTATTGTTTGTTTTAACATTTCATTAGTATTAAATAATAGCTAAAATGTTTACAGTTAGAGTTAGTTATAAACTAAAAAAATAAAATTGAAATTTATGTTTATTAAAAACATTTTGTTTTTTTATTATAGAAAACTTATAAAGTAGTATATGAGTAAGTTAACTTACTCATATACATACTTTGTTCAATTATGCGCTTACAGCTGGAGCATTTAAAGCTACAGGAAGAACATTTGATACAGCTAAGTCTAGAGGGAAGTTGTGAGCATTACGTTCATGCATTACTTCGATACCTAGGTTAGCACGGTTGATGATATCAGCCCAAGTGTTAATAACACGACCTTGGCTATCAACTACTGATTGGTTGAAGTTGAAACCGTTTAGGTTGAATGCCATTGTACTAATACCAAGAGCAGTTAACCAAATACCTACAACAGGCCATACAGCTAAGAAGAAGTGTAAAGCACGAGAGTTGTTGAAGCTAGCGTATTGGAAGATTAAACGTCCAAAGTAACCGTGTGCAGCTACGATGTTGTAAGTTTCTTCTTCTTGACCAAATTTGTAACCGTAGTTAGCAGATACACCATCTTCAGTTTCACGGATTAAACTTGAAGTTACAAGAGAACCGTGCATAGCACTGAATAATGAACCACCAAATACACCAGCAACACCAGCCATGTGGAATGGGTGCATAAGGATGTTGTGCTCAGCTTGGAACACTAACATGAAGTTGAATGTACCAGAAATACCAAGAGGCATACCATCAGAGAAGCTACCTTGTCCGATTGGGTAAATTAAGAATACCGCTGAAGCTGCAGCTACAGGAGCTGAGAAAGCAACGAAAATCCAAGGACGCATACCTAAACGGTAGCTAAGTTCCCACTCACGTCCCATGTAGCAAGCTACACCTAATAAGAAGTGTAATACTACAAGTTGGTAAGGTCCACCGTTATAAAGCCACTCGTCTAAAGAAGCAGCTTCCCAAACTGGGTAGAAGTGAATACCGATAGCGTTAGAACTTGGTACAACTGCACCACTAATAATGTTGTTTCCATATAATAGTGATCCAGCAACTGGTTCACGGATACCATCGATATCTACTGGAGGAGCTGCGATGAACGCAATAATGAAACAGCTAGTAGCTGTTAATAATGTAGGGATCATTAATACACCGAACCAACCGATATATAAACGGTTTTCTGTGCTAGTAATCCAAGAGCAGAAACGCTCCCATAGGCTAGTACTTTCTCTTCTTTCTAAAGTTGCTGTCATAATGAGTACTAGAAAAATAGGGAAATAGACTTCCTAAGATAAAAGGTCTGGCATTTATGCGATAATCTATTTTGCAAAGGATGAATATTTCGTATATGATGAAAAGGGGTTAACAGGAACTTTTACAAAGCTGTTATAAATATTATACAAATATTTAAAAAAAAGTTATGGTTTAAAACAACAAAAAGGTTTAAATTTCTAATAAAAATTTTTTTTGTGTATATTTGTTCTTCTTAAAGGATTTGAAATTAACTCTAATATTGTTTTTGCATTTGTAAAACCATGAATTTGTGAGAAGGTAAATTCAACAGACCACTTTGTGTTAGTACCTAAAGCTTCTAAAGGATTTGCATGAGCCATACCAGTAATTACTATATCAGGTTGTAAATCTTTTATTCTTGCAATTTGATTATAATTATCAGGTTTTTCGACAATTATTGGTAAAAAAACTCCCATTTGTTCACAAGTTTTTTCAAGTAATTCAAGTTCACCTGCTTGATATCTTTTATCCATATAGGGTATACCTATTTCAAAGACTACCATACCACATCGAATTAAAAATCGAGCCAAACAAATTTCTAACAAATTATCGCCCATAAAAAACACAGATTTGTTTTTTAGCTCTTTTGTATACACTTCAAGTTTTTTCCAAATTTTATCTTCTCGCTCTTTAAGCCCAAATGTTGGTTTATTATAGACCGAACAAATTTTTTCAATCCATGCTTTAGTACCATCTGGACCTATTGGAAAAGGTGCACTAATTAATTTGCATTTTCTTCTTCTCATTAAAGTGGTTGCAGTACGACTTAAATAAGGATTTACTCCACATACAAAATCTTTTTCATTCAAAGTAGGAAAATCGGCAAAACGTTTTGAAGGAAGCCAACCAGTAACTTGTACATCAAAGGAATTTAATTCACTAGTTAATTCATAAGCTACTGTATTTGGAACGGATCCAAATAAGATCAGATTAGAAGAGTTTCGTGAGTTTTTATTTGTTTCACTTAAACCAAAAGAATTTGCTAAAGCTGCCAGAACTGTATCCTCACCTTGTGTAAATGCATAATCTAATCCATTAGCACGTGCTACAATAATAGGTATTCCTAATTCTTTTTCTAATTTTGGTGCTATACCTTCTAAGTCCATTTTTATTATTTCTGTTGTACAAGTACCTATCCAAAAAATAACACTAGGATTTCTATCTTTTTTTATTAGCGAACACAATCTTTTTAACTCCGCATAATCATTTAATTGTGCAGATATATCAGCTTCTTCTAGTTCTGCCATTGCATATCTAGGTTCAGCAAAAATCATAACTCCAAGAGCATTTTGAAGAAAATATCCACATGTTTTTGTTCCAATAACTAAAAAGAAGCTGTCTTCAATTTTTTGATACAACCAAGCAACACAACTTATAGGACAAAAAGTATGATAATTTCCGGTTTCACACTCAAAAGTTATTGAAGTGGTTTTTAGATCTATTGACATAAATTTTTTAAGTTGATTATTAAATTTGAAGAAGGTCTAATTCTATTTCATTTTGTGTTGAATCAGATGGTTTTAAATAAAAATCTGAAAGTAATGTAAACAGTTCACGATCCGCAGATTGTTTAGGGATCACTCCTTCAGGTTTAGCTATAAGTTGATCAGCAATGTTTAAATAATAATCACAAACATAATTTAAAGATGAGTCTTCAATAGCCATTTCAAAGAGAGTTTTACCTTTTATACGCGAAACTCTAATATCTTCTATAAGTGGTAGTACTTCTAAAACAGGAATTGGTACAGTTTGTATATACTTATCAATTAAATCACGTGTTCCTGTACGGTTTCCTATCAAACCTGCAAGTCTTAAATTATGCGTACGTGCTTTTTCTCTTACCGAGGCAGCAATTCTATTTGCGGCAAAAAGTGCATCAAATCCATTATCAGTAACAATTAAACAATAATCTGCATAATTTAATGGAGCGGCAAATCCTCCACAAACAACATCCCCTAATACATCGAATAAAATAATATCATATTCATCAAAAGCATTAAGTTCTTTTAATAATTTAACTGTTTCTCCAACAACATAACCACCACAACCGGCTCCAGCGGGGGGTCCTCCAGCTTCAACACAATCTACACCATTAAAACCTTTATATATAACATCTTCTGGCCAAACATCTTCATAGTGATAATCTTTAGCTTGCAGTGTATCAATAATTGTAGGAATTAAAAATCCAGTTAATGTAAATGTGCTATCATGTTTTGGATCACATCCGATTTGTAATACTTTTTTTCCTCGTTGGGCTAAAGCAACTGATATATTACAACTAGTTGTAGATTTACCAATTCCACCTTTCCCATAAACAGCTAATCTCATTGTTTTCTCCTTAGTATAGTAATTGCTTTTTTAGTTCTGAAATAACTAACGAACTTTTAAGTCTTAATATATAAAAGGTTTAGTTCTTTTTTCTAAAGAGTTTTCTATCAAAAACATTGGATCAATAAGATTAAAATTATTACGTTTTAAATTAATGGAGAATCTAGGCCCAGTAGGATTCGAACCTACATTAGAAACTTAGAAGGTTTCTGTCCTAATCCCTTAGACGATGAGCCCTATGGGCAGTACAGGATTTGAACCTGTGGCCTTCTGCTTGTAAGGCAGAAGCTCTACCGCTGAGCTAACTACCCTTAATAAAATTATACTATTTAAGGGGCTCCTTAGATAGAGCCCCTTAAAAGTTATAATAAAAACAATTAGTTACCAATTTTTTGTGTTGGGTTACGTGAAGGATCATTTGAAATGAATCCAAACCAAAATAGGTAAACGAAGAAACTAACAACTGTATAAACAGCAACTTTTAATACTAACATAAAGACCTCTTTTAAACTTACAAATAGAGATTTATTTACTTTGAAAATAACCGAACTATCCTAATATAATATTGTAATTAATATTTTACTCAAAAAGTTAATCAATACTATTTTCTAAATATTTTATTTACAGATAACTTAAAAATTAGAAGAGAGAGTGGGATTCGAACCCACGGAACTATTCCTAGTTCTTCTGATTTCAAGTCAGACGCAATCGACCACTCTGCCATCTCTCCTAAGTCATATCTTTTAATCTTATATTTTAAAAGATTAAAAGATATGAGTAAAGGTTTTTCGTAATCTCTAAATTTTAGAAACTATGATGCATTTGTTTGAAACTTTAAAGATGCTGGATTAGGATTTCCACCAATTGATGAATCTCTTTTTCCAACAGGAGAACGACCTTCATTTACTTTTTCAGGGAACACTCCATCAAAAGGATGCAGTAAAGTGATATCTAAAGGTGGGTAAATACGAAAAATTTTGTAGTTTGTTATTTTAAAACTACGTAATTGTGCACCTAAAGCTAAGCATTGCTCTTTACGGGCAAAATAAGCAACGTTATTACCAGAGTTCATTCGAGCAGTACCACCAGTTGGAAGTTCAAATAAAGAAGCATCTTTACTTGTCCAAATTATAACGTACTTTTCTTCAGTTTTCGCAGCACTAAGCCAACCCCCTGTTGAACCTTCGAATTTTGGGAAGTCATTTTGTTTTAACTTAAGACTCATGATATCGTTATCCCTTTGTCAATGTCAAATTTTAGTTGACTAGTCAATTTAGACCGTTTAATCAAAAGGCATAGACCACTTTAATATAGCGGGGAGTGGACTTGAACCACTGACCTTCGGATTATGAGCCCAACGAGCTACCAATCTGCTCTACCCCGCCGTTTCAATTATTATAAATTATAATTACAAAATATTTGATAAAATAAATATTTTGTATTCTAATAATTTAAAAGAAAAAGTAAAGTTATAAGAATTGCTATACTAACACAAATTAAACGGAGAGTTTTCCCTATTCGTGTAACAATTGGTAATAATTGGTAATGATATAACAACCTCTCATGTCTTAGTATAGTTGGAGGCTTTGTCCAAACTCTACCATCAAACCAACCTGATTCCTCATAAAAGACTTTTGCAGAAAATAATCTCCGACCAGTATAAGTCCAAGCTAAAAAAAAATAAAAGTATATTAAAGCTTGGATGGTTAACGAAACTATAAAATTTGCAATTATTGTTTGAAAAGGATAATATGTAAAATTAATAAACCAGTTAATTAATGGGAAGTTTAATAAAAAAATAATCAAAAGTGTTGAAAAAAATTTTTTGGTATAACCGATTTCATTTAATTTTACCCAACCTAATAAACTTGATTGTTTGCGTCTTAAATATTCATAAAAAGGTCGTTGTTCCCGTGGAACAGGACAGAGTATAAAAAGATCAAATTTACCCATTCATTTTTTTAATTTTATTTAATTTAACTAGGGATCCCTAAATCCAAAGTTATTATTAATTAATTTTATAAGCTATTAAAAGTAACAAAAAAAGACCTATTAATATAAAAATTAAACGATCTATATTCTGATTTCGCGTGCGTTCAAAACCAGGTATTCTCGATGGATTTCTAGTAATTATTAAAATACTTAATAATACAACTTGGCAAAAAAAAATTATATTTAAAAATAATCTCATAATTTATGTCTCTTTTTCTCTCCCTTTGATATTTTAATCAAAGGAGGAGAAAAATTAGCCTATTTAGCTTGAACTCTCAAAAGTAAGAAACCAAGAGAAAGACCTATAAGTGTTACTATAAAAGCAATTCCACCTACACTTAAAATTTCTTCCATATATTAAATTCAAATGTAAATTTTTAGAAACCGTTCCTACCCCAGACTACCATTGCTAGTGAAAAAGTAAAAACTACTAGCAGCATTGACCAACCTAGAGCAATAACGTCCATGAGGTTATCCTTTTTGATTGTGTTTGGTTTTACTCAAATTTTTTAAGAAATACTTTAAAACAATAACAGTAAAATCTTCTGTTATTATAATTATTTTAGTTTATTTTTTTTAGATTCTCAATAACACCAGACTTTATTAAAAAGTTTCTCACTGTTTGTGAAGGTTGTGCACCTTGTGATAAACGGAATTGAATACGTTCTTTGTTATAAACAAGTTCTTTACTAAAAGGATTATAAAATCCTAATTCTTCGATGGCTCTACCATCTCTTTTTGATTGACTAGGAATCAAAACAATTCTATAACTAGGTGATTTTTTTCGACCACATCTTTTTAATCTAATTTTTAACATTTTTTTCCTCGTAAAATAATATTTTTTATAAAAATTTATAACTTGAAAATTTACTTGTTATTATACAACAAGCAAACTTTCAGCTGAAATAGCGGAAATAATCAAATCTACGTTTTCGATCCATGATCGCTTTCTTGGACCATACACAATTAATGCTCGACATAAAATTCCAATAATTGAAGGAATGTGTTCAATTAATACAAAACTGAATAATGTTGCTAATTCTTTTGGTAGGGTTTCCTCGAAAGCCATAAAATAGGGCTCCGACAATTCATAAATTGTCTGTTCAATAATACCACCACCATGGAAATTAATGTTCGGATACCATTCTAAAAATAATCGTAAAGTTAAAATAACTTCATAAAAGAATGTAAAGTGGTAAAGAATTAATAACCAAAAACGCGGTGGAAGGAAGAAGTTTGAACGTTTTAATAATGATGTAAATACATGTAATGAACTTACACATATTAAAAATAATCGACTAAGTAATCGATTTAAAGGAAATATTAAACGTAATAAGTATAAAGTTTTAGAATGACCACTTGTAAAAGCTTTAACTACGATATACTTATAAGGCAAATAAGAGTTAGAAGATAAAACAAAAGAATAAAATCTAGCTAACCGAATCTTTATGGGAGTAAGTGTCTGCATTAGAGAAACTTGAGTAATAGACTTATTAAAACAAAAATTAAGTATATAACTTTTAAAATTGAATTATAGACAATTTAATGTAAAATCTGCAACTTAGTATATGTATAAATAAAAAAAACACATAAGGGTGAGCGACGGGATTTGAACCCGCGGATGACGGAGCCACAACCCATTGCCTTAACCACTTGGCTACGCCCACCTTTTTACTCTAGAATATCTATTTATAATTATTTAAAAAGTTCGTCTATATGTTGACGATAAAATTATTTTCATTATACTTTTTTTAAATGTATACACTAAAACACAAAATACGGAGTTATAAACTTTATGTCTCGATACCGAGGACCACGCTTACGATTACAAAGGAGATTAGGCGTACAATTAAGTCATTTAACAAGAAAACGCGTTAAAAATAAAAAACGCCAAAACACATTACCAGGCCAACATGGTTATAGTAGGAAGAAAGTTCGTCGCTCAGAGTTTAGGATGCGATTAGAAGAAAAACAAAAACTTAAATTTAATTATTCCATAACAGAAACTCAACTTTTCCGTTATGTAAAAGAAGCGAGACGTATCAAAGGATCAACAGGATTAATTATTCTTCAACTGTTAGAAATGCGTTTAGATACGATTGTTTATAGGCTTAATTTTACCCCAACAATTTTATCAGCTAGACAATTAGTTTCTCATGGACATGTTAAAGTTAATGACCAAGTTGTAACAATCCCGAGTTTTCAATGTCAACCAGGTGATATTATTCAACTATCTGAGACTAAAGCAATTCGATCAATTGTTGATGAAAACACAAGTTCAAAGAGACGAAAGTTTTTACCATATCACTTATCAGGATCAGTAAAGCATCTTCGAGGTGGGGTTAAGAAAATAGTTGATAGAAGAGATATTAAATTACCAGTTAATGAACTATTAGTTGTTGAGTATTATTCAAGACGTTAGTTTTATCTAAAATGGGGGATTATAATCTCCCATTTTTAATCATTAGTGAAATTTGTAAAAATAGTCTTTAATTTCAAAGTTTCTATTTCCGATGTTATTAAAAAAATAGCATTAAAAAATAAAGGTTTTCCTTTTACCCAAGACAACTGTATGTTACTTGTAGAAAATTTATCATTGTTTTTAATAAAAGAAATACTTTTCACAAATTTTTTCAATTCCATAACTTCATTAGAGAACAAAAAATTCATATTGTAAAAACTAACTGTTAAAGTTGAAGTTTGGTTATTTTTTGAAAAAGTATACCGAATTTTGTAATGAAGTAATGGTTGAATCGTACCATCATTGTATTCAAGGTTAAAAATTAGAGTCATTTTTCATTTTGATTTTTACTAGATTTAAGATATAAATATATTGTACAATTTTATAAGCTAAGAGCTTGTAGCTCAGTGGATAGAGCATATGGCTACGAACCATAGTGTCGGGGGTTCAAATCCCTCCTAGCTCGTCAAGGCTTTTTACTAAAACTTAAAAAATTTTTTAACTGTCTACTTTATGTAAGGCAGCTATTTTATTGGGGCGTAGCCAAGTGGTAAGGCAGCGGACTTTGACTCCGTTATTCGTAGGTTCGAATCCTCCCGCCCCAGCTTTATTATAAACAGTATTAATTATATTAGGAGATTAATTTATATGAAATCAAATAATAAGCATTATATTATAAAATCTGATACTGTACAGTTTCATATTGAAAAAACTATAAAAGAACTTAGTATTCTTCTTGAAGAAACATACGGACCAATAGGTAAAAACTTGTTAATCGATTCAAAAAAAACAAATAATCCAGAACTTTTACAAAATGGATCTAAAATCATTAAAAGTTTAAGAACATCAAATCAATTTGAAAATTTAATTTTCTTATTATTAGAGGATTGTTTTCAAAAAATTAATAATACTAGTGGTGATGGTACAAAAACTTTCTTTTTAATAACTTCAAATTTAATTTTAAATAGTTTTAAATACATTTTTCAAAATTCCTATGATTTAGAAACTAAGTTAGCTATAAAAAAAACGATAAATTATGCATTAACTATTTTAAATGATAAAAGTATAGCAATAAAAAACAAAGAATTTTGGGATCGTGTAATAGAACGTTATATCCCAGGAGATGATAATTTACAGTCTATTTTTAAACTAGCGTTTGAAAAGGTGGGAAAAACAGGTTCTATTAAAATAAAAAGTGAAGCAGGTCAAAAAACAGACCTTACAATTGAGAATGGCATGCAAATAAATCGAGGATTTTTTTCACCTTATTTTGCAACAGATACTGAAAAAATGATTGTAGATTATAAACAGCCTTATGTACTAATAACATCTCAAAAAATAACAATTGAAGATAGTTATCTTTTAAATTTATTAGAACCAATCATCTATGAAAAACGTCCACTTTTAATTATTAGCCCTGACATTGATGAGCAAGCATTATCTAGTTTAATTTTAAATAAAGTTAATGGAGTAATTGACATAGTCTATGTAAAATTACCACAAAATTTTGCAAACGACAAAAGTATCTTTGAAGATTTATCTTTATATACAGATGCCAAATTTATAAATTCTTTACGTGATTGGAAAACACTACATCGTTCGCATTTAGGTAAAGCAGAACGTGTTCTGGTAACGAAAACAAAAACTATAATTTGGTCAAGTAGTGAAACAAAGCAAAAAAATATTCAAAAATTATATAATGCTCTAAAAGAACAGATTTTAACTACTAATTCAGATTACGAAAACGAAAAACTTGAAACTAGGAGAAAAAATTTAATTGGAGCAAACGCCATAATAAATATTTCTGGAGTAACAGAACTTGAAACCTTCAATCGACGTTCTAGAACCGAACTTGGTTTAACAAGTGCAAAAGCTTGTTTATACGAAGGTATTTTACCAGGAGGTGGTTTTAGTTTTATTCATTTAACTGAAGAATTAGAAAATTGGTCTCGTAGTAATTTTTATGGAGATTCACTTATTGGCAGTAATATAGTTATAAAATCTTTAATAAAACCATTACAAGTCTTACTAAGTCAAGCAAGTGACAAAAACAAAATTATTCCGAAATATTTAACAAGTATAGAAGATATTAAAGAAATTACTGACAACTTTACCGCATATGATTTAAAACAGCATAAACCTGTAAATATGTTTGATTCTGGAATTATTGACTCGTTTAAAAGTATTAGAATTGCTCTTCAAACATCAGCTTCTCTGACATATTCAATATTATCAATCGCAACAATTGTATTTTAATATTTAAGTAAGCTAAAAAATATATTTTTTAGCTTACTTAAGTATTACTTCAATAAATAAAGTAAATTTTACTAAATATTTAGCAATTTTATCTTTCAATATATAAAAATAGGAAAATTGTACTAAACAGTGGAAGAACTAAACCAACAATAGGTACGAAAAAACTAGGTAATAAATCTAATGTCATGTAAATTAACCTCCTAAAAGATTATATTTTAAGCTATTTAATACGTTAAATTATAAATAGAATCTTGCAAAAAAGTAAATTAAATGATTATAGTCTTCTATAATTACAATTTATACATTTACTTTAAATAATTTTTTATGTTATTCAACTAAGTAGCCTGTTTAAGCTACTTAGTCAAAATTAAAGAGATGATCCTAATCCTGAGTAAGATCCATAGATAAAAATACCAACAATTGTTATGATACCTAGACCCGCAACAAAGGCTACAAGCCAAAGTGGAACACGTCCTGTGCTAGCCATAAAACTTTCTCCGTAAATTTTAAACTAAAATAAATATAAAATGCTTTTTGCTAGGATCTTAATACTAAATTAATTGAAGAAATAGCTTGAAAATAGAACAGCTAGTACAAAAATAAGTAAAAGACCCCAAAATAATGATGTACGATTTAATTCTACTGGACTAGAATTTGGATTAGGTCCTGGTGTATTTGTTGCCATTAGTTTCCTCCTACCGTTGAATAAATTGCATTGATGTAATTGCGCCTAAGAAAAATATTGTCGGTACAGCTAAACCATGAACTGCTAACCAACGGAAGGTAAAAATAGGATAAACTACAGGTTGGTTTGTTCCTCTAATCATAATTACAGTCCTTTAGTTAAATCATCTAATTCTTGTTTTGCGTTAAATCTGTCATTAACAAGTGGTACTTGTTGACGATCTTGCGAGAAGTACTCGTTAGGTCTTGGTGTTCCAAATACATCATATGCTAAACCTGTACTAACAAAAAGCCATCCTGAAACAAATAATGATGGTATAGTAATACTATGAATAATCCAATATCTTACACTTGTAATAATGTCTGAAAATGGACGTTCACCAGTTGAACCCGACATAGAACGATTGAGAGTATATAAAGTTTTCAATCATTTCTGGTTCTATTTTAACTTAAAATTTCTATGGTTACAGCGGGTAGTGGGAATCGAACCCACATAGTCAGCTTGGAAGGCTGAAGTTTTACCACTAAACTATACCCGCTACTTACTACTTATTATACAGTTTGTAAGTTATAATGGTTAATTTTTTATTTTGTTCTATCAACAATTTCAGTATTAAAACCCATTTCAAGGCCTAAATTTGTAATGAAAGATTCTGACATAGAAAACTTAGACGGATCTTGAGTTCTCCAAATAGGAATCTCGCGACTACCTTGTAAAACTAAAAATAAGGATTGGGTTCTAACAGGTGTTTGACTATAAAGTATTTTAATACATTGTAGTTCTTTAAAACTATAAGAAAAAAATAATTTTTCATTTTTACCAGGATATCCTTTAAAGGCAAGAGTAATTTGTTCATTATTTTTTTCAAATTTTACAGATCCTGCACCAATATTACAAATTGCTGAAAAGAAAAGAAATCCACCTAAAACTAAAGCAGCACTTCCATAACTTAATAAACTAAAACTTTGAGCTCCAAACCCATTTATTATCGGTTGACTGCTCTTAAATAAAGAAAAAATTGAACAAAACCCAGTATAATTGTAAGCCCCTAATCCACCGATTAATAAAATTGTGGGAATAAGATAATTTTGAGGTTGATTACTCCCACGTAAGTTTATTTCCCATTGATCTTCATCAAATTCTGTCATTTTTTCTCCAACTTGCAAAAATTAAACTAATATTACCTGTTAATGTCAATATCGATTGAAAAGCTATTAACCACTTTAAATTAGGAATATTCAAAAAATAATGCCAGGTTAAAATACAGGTCGCACTTAGAAAAAATAAAACCAGTACAGAACATAAATAAATAATTGTCTTAGATTTTATTTGGTACCCGTATTTCCAAAAAAGGTCAATAAAAATTAACCAATCAATAACACTTAAGCAATGAATATACCATGTTTGAAATGATAATTTTGATATCATTTTAGTCTATTTAAAAATTAATTAAAAAACCTTTATCTTATGGTTTTGTAAAAATTTACTAAACCATAAAGATAAGGCTGATTGGATAAAATTGATTAGATTAATTTTATTAGTTTTAAACCTAAAAATAATGCTGAAGCTGCTGCTATTGAAAAAACTAATAGAACTAAGTAATAACTAATTAATACCATTTTAGAACCCTCGTTGACTAAAATATCTTTTGATCTAAATTTATTAATTATATTATACCTTATCTAATCATAAAAATTAACTATCATGACAATTCAAATTTCTATTTTTATAAAATTCTTTGTTATAATAAGTTTGGTATCTAAAACATAGGAAGATTATGGTTAGTTTTATCAAGCCTTATAGACAGGATCCTTTCGTAGGTCATTTAGCAACACCAGTTACTACATCAGCTTTTACAAGAGCTTATCTTCGAATTCTTCCAGCGTATCGACCAGGTTTAACACCTTTATCTAGAGGAGCTGAGATTGGTTTTACACATGGTTATTTCCTTGTAGGACCTTTTTATACTTTTGGTCCTTTACGCTCAGCTGAATTTGCACTTCCATCTTTAGCAGCAGGTCTTCTTGCAGCAATTACATTATTATTAATTTTAACTATTGGCTTATCAATATATGGACAAGTAACATATGAAGTCTATGATAATCCATTAGTAGTTAAACTGGCTCGACAGTTTGTTGGTTCAGAAGAATCAGCAGAGCTTCCTAAAATTAAAAGAGCTAGTGATTTAGATAGTGTATTAGGTTGGCAAAAATTTTCTGAAGGTTTCTTTAGTGGAGGTCTTCTTGGTAGTATTGTTGCAGCGTTAGGAATAGCCGCTTATTCAACATATTTTTAATACTTGATCAAATGATCAAGTATTAAAAAAGTTTAGTTTATTGCATAATACTAATAGTAATAGGGTCGATGCCCGAGTGGTTAAAGGGGACGGACTGTAAATCCGTTGGCTCAGCCTACGTTGGTTCAAATCCAACTCGGCCTATGAAAAGAAAAAACTAATTATATGATTTTTTGTTAGAAGCAAGTGATAATTCCGAATTTAAACCAATCATTTGTGAATTACTCTTACCAGGAGCAACCATAGGATAACAATTTTCTGTTTCATGTACTTCAAAATCAATTAAGAAGGCCTGGTTTGTTGAAATTAAATCATTTTCTAAATTTGTAAACTCATCTAAAGTTTTTATACGTTTACTTTTTATATTGTAAGATTCAGCTAATTTTACAAAATCAGGCATACCATCTTTCATTGAAGAATGTGAATATCTTTCATCATAAAAAGATTGTTGCCATTGTCTTACCATTCCTTGCCAACGATTGTTTAATATTAAAATTTTTATAGGTAAGTTGTATTGTGCTATAGTACCTAATTCTTGAAGATTCATTTGAAAACTTGCATCTCCACTTATACAAATAACAGTAGAATTAGGGAAAGCAAATTGTGCACCAATAGCTGCTGGTAAACCATAACCCATTGTTCCAAGTCCAGCACTTGATAGCCATTTCCGGATATTACATTTTAAAAATTGTGCTGCCCACATTTGATGTTGACCAACATCAGTTGTAAAATAAGCATTTGGAAATAATTCAGATATTCGATTAATTATTTGTTGTGGGGATAATGTTGAAGGTGCTTTCGGTACTATTAGCGGATATTTTTCTTTCCACTTAACAATACGTTCACGCCAAAATCGAGTTTGGGTTGAATCATATGAAGGTATTAATGTCGAGGTTTTAAGTAGTTCTTGTAAAACTTTCTTTATATCGCCTAAAATAGCTAAATGTGGAATTTTATTTTTTCCAACCTCGTGAGGATCTATATCGATTTGTAAAATTTGTGCTTGAGATGCAAAATCCTCTAGTTTTCCTGTAACCCGATCATCAAATCTTGCACCAACAGCTATAAGTAAATCACATTCACTAACTGCAAAATTTGCATATGCTGTTCCATGCATACCTAACATACCAAGATACAAACTATGATTTTCATGAAAAGCGCCTTTTCCCATTAAAGTAGTTGTTACTGGGATTTCAAACCGTTCGGCTAACGCTAATAACTCTGAACGAGCTTCAGCCAAAACAGCACCACCACCAACATATAAAAGAGGTTGGGAAGATTGACGAATTAAGGTTAAAGCAGCAGAAATTTGCTCAAATCGAGTTTGAAACAAATACTCATAACGTTTATTTCTTGTAATTTGTTGTTGATAAATTGGAACATATGAATTAATTTCTTCAAGACCAACATCTTTAGGGATATCAATCAAAACCGGACCAGGTCGACCGTTTTTTGCTAAATAAAAAGCTTCGGACACAATTTCCGGCATACTGCTAACATCTTGTACAACATACGATGCTTTTACAATTGGTTTAGTAATGTTATAAATATCAACTTCTTGGAATGCATCAGTTCCGATAAAAGCGCGCCCTACTTGTCCCGTAATCACAAGCATAGGAATAGAATCCATATCTGCGGTTGCAATACCTGTTACAAGATTTGTTGCACCTGGACCAGATGTTGCAAAACAGATACCAACCTTCCCACTTGCACGTGAATAAGCATCAGCCGCGTGAGCTGCACCTTGTTCATGTCTTACAAGAATATGTTCAATTAACTCTTCTTCTTCCCATAAGTAAAGTTCATCATATATGGGTAATATTGCTCCACCAGGGTAACCAAATATTGTCTTTCCACCATTTCGAACTATACTATCTAATAAGGCAAATGCACCTGTATGAATTCGTCGAATTTGTTTCTTAATTTTCACTGTTTTACCTTTTTATATTAATAATAAATCAAGTTTCGAATCATAATTAATAAAAAATTTTAATTCTATATTTAATTTTTAACCAAAAAATTTGGAAATAGTATTTCTGTTAATTACATACAAAAAATTGCTTGTTTTTTATATCTTTTAATAGTATAGTATTTTATACTATTTTACGAACAAATCGAA